CTACTTAACTTATTAGATTAGTATTTGCCGCTATCCCTACTAATAAGTTAAGTAGTCTGGGATGGAATATAAAGAACGCGAAGCGCTATAGGGTCGGTTTTTTTTGGGGGGGAAAAGCTTGTGAAGAAGCAAGCTTATCCCCGCCCCGACCGGCAGCTCTGCTGGGTCTCCCCATCTCTCCTACCTAAACTTCCCCCGGTCTTCGGCCCGAGCTGTATGAGGCAGAAACTCGTCCCACGTACGGTTCGGAGGCCGAGCCCCACCCCAGCAGTAATGGTGTGGCTTAGGTCAACTAACACAAAGAAGATACAGTTCACTCAACGATTGCCTTTGGGTTCCGAACTCCATATGGGGAAGGAGCGTTGTTGTTTGCGAGGTATCGATCATTTACATGGACCCACTTCTCATTCCATTTGTGGGAATTTTATGATCTATAAACCGTCCCTAACGAACGATCGGCTCATGTTTGAGCATGATGAATCACTTCGTGCCGACCTGTTGCCAATAAACTTTCCGGCCTCATATGAGAATGGAAAACTTGAGCATTTTCTGCGACTCCTTTTATGCAATTATGGGATGAAAAATCGCGAACATAATAATTTATTGTTTACCATGTTCCCAGAAAAAAGATACTTTTTTTCTATTCGAGAAACGACGAGCACGACTGAAGTGGCTATACATACAAATCTACTTACGGATCTATATGCTCCGATTGGAACTGGAAGTTCCAGAACAGGCGGCTGGTATACCACCATAATGAAACTGCCTTTTATTTTTTGTATTCGGATAGGATTTCTGTTGGCTTCGTCGGGAGGCTCGCTTAGTTTGTTACGTCAGCTCAAAAAGGATAAGTTGCATTGGAATCGAGAAAGTTCCGTGGAGTTCATAATTGCATAAAAGGAGTCAAAGTAGTGGCTGCGGCGCGTCGAGGCACTTCTTCGACGGTCCCCGTCCGCCCGGCCTGCCGGCCCGCTCTGAAGAATTCATGGGCCGGCAGGCGGGCACTACTAACCAAGCCAAGCCTAGTTCTCGCCGATAGGCGCTGGTAGCTTGCTTCCAAGCCTTGCCTTATTTATATATATGAGTTGTGGCAATGAGGTAGGCCCGAAGGAGCCTTAAGCACTTGTACAATGCTCAAGTCAAGGCTCTGGGCAATGAGTGGGAGGGAGTACGCGCGCTAGCGCGCTACGGCTGTTAAGCCGCGCTAGCGGCTTGACGGAACGGAACTTCATTTTAATGCCAGCTCAAAAACGGAAGCGCGAGCGCCTTCTTCTCTTCTTTCTGTTCAGCCATATTGTTCGTGCATTGAAAATGGATCTTATACGCCTTGTATAGGAGTACTTTGAACGAAGTCAATTTATTTCCTATCTTTATTGGTTAGTGGAATAAATAAGGGAACAATATCTTTCTTTTCTTTGATTTTATGTTCTAGGAATAAGAACTTTACCTTCCTCTGCAGTGAGCTTCTAGAGAGCGTGAAGCCTTATATTAATACTACTTGTAGATCCAGGCTTTTTCCGACGTAGCCGCCTATGCCCGGACCGAAGGGGCGGTGGTTCCTTGTCTCTGTTATCCCTATCTCTCACAAGAGCGACTTAAGACAACAATCCCCTATAGGAGTACTTTTGCTCGGCGTACGCGATTAGAGTCAATTTGACTACTTTCACTTCAATGGGATAGACAGGGATCGAACCTGCCATGAGCCTTGCAAACTCTATCCCCCAATCCAATTAAGATCAATATAAAAATAGAATAAAATGTCGTATAGTTGCTGTAAGAAAGAGCAAAAGCAAGGAAGGCTGTAGTTGAATAAGTCGATCTTCTTTTCTTCTCTTGATTATCAATCAGTAGGCTTTGAAGCAGTAGTGCCCCACTATCAATCAGAGTAGGAGCTAACCACTACGCTAACGTAGGCTTCAAAGCTAAAGATAGGAGGGAAGGAGTGGAGTCAAGCCCTGACCGTCGTCCGCTCTGGTCGAGCCAGCCATCTAAGATGCTATCCAAGGCGAGTCCTTGAGAGAATGAATTAGTGTAATAGATGACAGCCGGACATTCCGGAAGGATTGATGACGCATCTTCCCGGGGTAGTGAAGTCTCCAATAGAACTCTTACTTCTCGCCCCTCTTCTCTGCCATCATCCCCCTTACATATGGCTAGGGTAGAGTACCTCTCTACTCATGTCCCAGGACTACGGCTCATCTATAACAATAACAATTCAATCGATTCCCTCTGTATACCTGCCTCTCTGTCCGGACCGGTGCAAGCACGATCTATTCATGCCCCTGCTTAAACCACTCTACCCATACAAAGATCTGCCTCTGCCACGCCCACTGCTTCAGTGAATTCCGCCACTACAGGTTCCAGCGAACTACAACTTCCGATGGTGACTTTCTTGATCCTTCTTCAAGCGCCTGCAAGCAAGCTACGGGCTGATAAGCAGCCGCGCGAGTAGCAGGAGATGGCTCAGCTCTGCGTTCGCAGGCACCCTACACTACTGCCCACCAGAAGGAATTGAGTTGCTGACACTGAAGTTCGGAGCTATACCACACAAAAAGAAGCATGTTCTGGGCCCCGATGTCTAGTAGAGTAGAACCGAAGCGTGAACACTAGATCGAAGGCTGCTGCAGAGAGAGAAGCTTACCCATATTTGGATGTGTGGTTATCATAGGTCAGCCCAAGAGCGAATCTTTCTCTTTCTCTTTCACTGGCCTATAATCAATCTTTCCTTTGCTTGCGTGGCCTGGCTCAAGCCCGTTAATACCTTCAAGGTGAAAGCATCCCCCAATCGGTAGCTAAGCTAGTTGACGGACCCTGTCCTGTCCACGGAAAGCTTCACGCCCTGGAATGGAATAACTTAAGAAAGCCGAGTGCCGAACCGGAGATAAAGACGTAAACTTCTTAGAGCTACTTGAAGCTATACTCAAAGAAGGCCTACGCTTGACTTGTTCCTCCATTTTATAGTTCCGTTCCAGCTAGCGAGAGCACTACTTTACATGATAAGCGGCGAGTTTTTAGGTTCAGTAACGAACGATTGGGGATTTCGAAGATCCGATCTTTTCACATGCAATCCTCGATGAGATGATTCAATTAGGCCCGTTTTTGATCCTGAATGAATGGACGAAGGGTATCACACATTAGGGACCCCTCTCAACTAGGTATTCGGCCTAAGGAGAAATTGCATTTAAGCGAGCTTAAGCCGCTATCTATAGTTACGTCTACTTTTAGGCAACCTCCTGCCTGATCGAAGAAAGGCCCCATTGCCTGATCATAGACTGGATTGGATGAGCTGATCAATGGAAATGTCCAATCCTTCTCCGACCAATCCTACCTGACTTGTCTTATCTATGCTAATCGTGTGGGACTGGCCCTACTCACTTACCGGAAAGAGCAGAAGGCATTGACCCGCTATCCCCTTACCGGGCCTCAAACTCTTCGCGCAATTTAATTCCTTCTTCCTCAGCAATTTCCAGTCTTAAGCTGGCGGATAAAGAGAAGTTCTTTGCCGTCTCATAAGAAATGGGAGGCCAGGTTGCCGATCCGAAAAGACAGGATACGCGAGAGAAGGGGACCATTAGCCACCAATAGTAGAGAGTGGGGGCGGTAGTGCGGTAGGCATGCTAGCGTAGGCTTCACCCCCTGACTCTTTCTGCTCCCGGGCTGTATCTTGCCAGTCGATGGTTGTTTTCGGCGATGTTATGACTATAGCTTCCGTTCCGTCAGGGTTGACCTCGAGCGGCACATTTCCTTTCATAGGTCATTCAGTCAACAAGCAAAATCGGCCCACCACTGGCGGGAGCGGGCGGGCGTTCTCCATGTTGATTGGGCATGAGGCGCATGGTTCCAGCCCCAGCCGGCGGCGTCGGGGGAGAAAGAGCATGAAATGTCTGGGGCATGGCTGTTGAATCACTGTTCATTGGTTTTCGTTCCCTCCGCCAAGATCTCTTCGTTAGTTGGGGGGAGAGAAACATATCAATTTAGCGGTCGAATGGCAAGAGAGTGAGGTCGTGAGGCAAGTCGAAAGCCTCCTTTATTTCATTTAATAGCCTACCTACCGCTTGCCAAGGCATTGAAAGCAAGGAGCGAAGCACTTTCTTTAGTTCCTTGTCCAAAGAGCGTGGAACTTCCTCCGCGTAAGACCAGTCTGAACAAGCTGCTTACTTTCAACAATGGTCATTCATTGGCAAGTCCTTACTTCAACTGTTGAAGTGCGATAGCATCTCTTTAGTGCCGGCAAGTGCTCCAATTCTCTTTACGATTATCGCTTCTTTTTAAAGCCTCGTAGGCATCTGTCTATTCACCAGATCCGGAACCAGGGTCTGCTCGTACTTTCTTTGCCGTGGCGGGAGGTCTTATCTCGTTGCTTGGGCCGGTTTGACCGACTGCAAATAGGTCTGTAGTTGGGGAGGGGAGTGATGAGAAACCAGAGGGAAGAATGAACAAGAAAACCGATAGATCAATGAATCGAGTGGACGTGGAGAGGTCTTCAAGCTTCACTCCTTCTGCTCCCCCGATAGGCAAGACTCTCTCTCTCTTCGACTGAAAGGGATAGGACCGGTAAGATACTTGTTCTCCAGGGGTCGCCCCAGCTATAGTTCTCAATAGGCTATCAGACATAGCTATAATTTATAGGAATTTTTCTTTCTCTTGTACACGTATTAACAACTTGATATATTCCCCTGAACCGCTATTTAAATCGGATACCATCCTACCGCCACTAAAGAGTTTCCTACCGTGGTCCACGTAGAACCTGGGCAGGCAGAGGGGAAAGTTGGAGATACAGACGTGGGTGGCCGATTCTTCTAAACATTCCTTCGCTCTGACATCCCTTGGCCAGAGAAGGAACCGGACATTGCTTCTTTCTGTCATCACCGCTAGTCGATCGATATGGGCCAGGTGGGGAAAGGAGAGAGACTCGAAAAAGCCTTATGAGGCGGTGGATATTAACGATTGCATACTTGGTTCGGTTGTCTCGCTCAGTGGAAAAGAAGGCTCTATAAGACCTCGGCCAGCGCCATAGACCAATTGCAAGAGATTCGCGGCACTCACTATGAAATTCAAGAGCAAGAGCAAGAACTATTGAATTGCGAGTTGAGGCCCTAAATGCCATGATTCATTAGTTGCCGTTGCTTCTTGGGTCTGATATCGGGCTTTCGATAGCTAGTGGAAGTTCCGCAGAGATTGCGGGCATCGGAAGATCGAATTGGATAGGTGGAGGCTGAAGGCTTCGTTCTTCCATTTGGAGAGGGAGAAAGAGAGCTTGGGATTGGAGGTTCAAAGAGATGGTTTCAGGCTGCTGACTAGCTGGGAGCAGAACGAGGAGACAAGGACGGATGTTCATTTGCTGTTGCTGGATAACAAGCAGAAGGAGACCTGGGAGTGGAATCAACAGCTATAGATGAATAGGCGGGGCTGGAGGAAGATGGCTTAGATGCCGGAGGAGAAACAATGGGACTTGGATGTGGTTCCGATGCCGGGCCAGCAGAGAAAGAAATACCAGTTGCTGCTTGAATCCATTGGTAGCTGCTTCTTCTCTTTCGTTAGTTGATGCTAGATTTAAAGCCAGGAGAAGGACTTTCAGAGCTAGCTTCCACTGATGGTTCCGCTTCACCGGCAGCTGCTATTGGCTCAGTTGCTCCTGCTAGATGCCTTGGATATGGAGATGAAGAGGCATTGGAACGCCTTCTCTCTCCGGTCGGACCAGCCAGTGATATTATATACTTTATAACAAATGATGGTGATTGCCTCGAGTTAGCTGGGTCCTATCTTCCCTCATGGGCGGGGCCCCAAAGGAGTGTGTTTGGGCGGAATATAGACTAGGCTAAGGAGATGAGATAGGAGATCCCATTGTTCCGGTACCGGTGGGCAAGTAGATGCATAAATAGGCCGGCCGATGTTTAGCTGGGCTTAGAAGCTTACTTGCAACCATTCTTCCATTTGAGGTGAGGGATTGCTAGGCACTGACTGCACTGGATGCATTAGTTGCCGCTAGAGGCTGCGAGCGGAAGAGAGACTTGGAGAAGTCTATTTTTTTTAGTGTTTCATTCGGCCCGGGAGAAGACAAAGCAGATGGATGCTCATTGGATCCAGGAGATGGAGAAATATATACTTCTGAGCTCCCAGGTTCCCGGCGCCAAAGCATTGATAGCAGTAGTTGGCTTCTCCCGGCTTGTTCCCGCCTCTTGGACTTCGAATGCAGTAAATTGATCCAATTTGGTTCCAGATGCTACTCATTGGTTTTCGTTATTGGTTCCCGTTCCTGTGGAGGAATAGAAGTACTTGTTTAGCAGTTCTGACGCTGCTTCCCTTGGAGAAAGGAATGCAGTGGTTCTTGCTTGGATCACCATCAAGAGAGGGAGAAAGCACTGCTATTGATGATTTATATTTGGGGTCAGTACCTGGTCCTGTGGAATAGCTGGGAGAGATGGCAAAGGAATTACTTAATTGGCTCAGTACTCGCCTCTCATCCCGTTGTTTGGGCCTCCCAAGCATTAGATAGAGGAGTGAAAGGGTTCATTAGCCATTTCTGGTGGTTGAAATGCTGCTTCTTAGCTCCGGGAACAAGGACTTGAATGAGATTGCTTTGGATCCACTAGTTGGGGTAAGATCAGCCTCTGGGAACGTCATTGAGAGGTTCGGTTCTGCTTTATTCCCCTTGGGCTCCTTGCCAGCTTAGTTCGAGTCCTTGGCAATGGGAGAAAGATAAGAATCAGGAGGCCTTCCATTTTGAGACAGAGAAAGAGAGCCGAGGATTCCTTTGATCGAATAGATAGGCTGATGGCTCCACTTCGGAGGTTGCTGGGAATGGGTTGCCCGAGCTTTCCGATTTCATTTTTTAATTCCGTTCCGCCCTATCACGTAAGGCTTGGCGCACTACGGCTTTGAAGCCGACTAAGTCTCATTACGTGTAGTCAGGGTGGGCGGATTCTGAATCAAAAATTGAACCTCGTCAGCATTCAGCTGATGTATAATGGACAACTCACCCCCATCTTGATGTCGCATAAGGATGTTTACGCCGTCATAGTGCCCTTTTCTTGGATTATATAGCTCTTATCCATATTTGATTTTCGTCTCATTCATAGCTACCATGAAGAAAGCCCTGGTGCCTTCGCTATGCTATAGTGAACAACTTCGCGTAGCTTCGGGCGAAGACTTAACGTTAGATAGGTCCATAAGGCGATCAGTTAGGTATTCCGGTTGTCCTGCAGCATGGAGAAGAGTTTTTTTACCCTATTTATTCGTGACTGCGCTTTATATGATTGCCATTGTCACTCCAGCTATACGAAGATATTCTAAGTGATTTGGCGTTCGATGTATCTCTCTATTCCCCATGAGGGCTTGAATCTCCTGCCAGGTAAGACTGCTTCTTAAACCTCTTCACTATTCGATTCGGGCGGGCGCCCCCAGCCCGGAACCTCATCGTGAGTTGGCAATAATTCCAAGCAAGAAGAATCGTATCTTGGGATAATCATAGGGGCCTATCTGTATTTCAATCTAAGGTCTAATTCTTTCGTTGCCCACCTTCCAAAGCAGATGATTCAACGAGAAGTTCACTCATTTTGGCTCTTCCCTCCACTGGAGAGCTTGAAAGAGATAGCTTTGGATTAGCTGGACTAGAGCTTTCAATCGATTGATTGGATTCCACAGATGGGGACCGGGATAGAGATTCGTTTAGGTTGACTGCCTAGGTTCTTATGAAAGAGATGGCTCTGCCTTGGGAGCTCCGAGCCTCGCTGGAGTTGGGCCACTTGGGGTGCATTCACCAGAGGGTCGGGAGTTCATTTGAAGTTGGAACGGATGGGGGAATCAAAAGACAGAGAAGAGGTAGGGTCGGGTAAAGCAAGAAAGGAAGGGTAGACCGGGTAAATAGTAGGGTGCTCTTCCCTCAGGTTGGAGTCTATTATATAAGGTAAGGCGAACCCGAAATCCGACCTGGCTGACTTGATTGTTTGTTGAGATTGCCTATTTCCTTGTGTTCGAATCTTCGGCTTATAGGGAACCCGGCAGGAGGAAAGTCTTGGTTTCAGGCTAAGACATACGATCGATCAGGTGAAAACAACTTCGTTGAAAGGTTCTTTTCTTTAATTTAATAAAGTCAAAGTCAAAGTGAAGTGGTCCCTCATCTCGCTCTTGGGGAAGCGGGCTCCGTACCTTCCGGCAAAGCGGCTCTTCTCCGGAACCTTTCAGGGCATTCTATCAGTTTCAAAAGGACCAGTGCTGGCATCAGCCTTAGCCCGACCTGCTCGTCTTCCTTCGTCCTATGGGCGAGCGGTCTCACTCCTCGTAGCGTAGAAATAGAAAGAGGATAGTCGTCCCTGAGCCCTTCCACTCTGGCCTTAGAATGCTTTCACCACTCAAGGGAGCTAGTCTCTCTCTGGTTCCAATATCTTATAAAAGAAAGGAAGTGGCTTAGTCGAGCTTGGCTTCTCCTTCTTCTTTTCGAATACCTAAGGGATTAAGTCAGTTCAGTTACTTCTCTGCCTTCCCCAATCAGTACCTTGCTTCTAGACCTCAAAAGAGCTTATTCGATCACAGTTGATTCCGTGCCTGAATGTGCAGTCTGTCCCTCAATCCGATTAGGGGCATGCCCTTTCTCCTAGTGCCTTACTTACTCTTTAAAGCAGACATCTGTTCATTCAATCGGAATTGATATTTTTAGAGGTATACTCAATTTAGCGATATCCCACTTCTCTTCCTGAAAGTGCCATACCGGATACGCATTCAGTTACCTTTCTAAGAGCTACTTGAATTTGTCTTCTATCGTAAAATGTTAGTAAAAAACGGGTCCATAAGAAGATTCGGATCCTATCTTGGCTAGTCTTCTTTAGTAGTGTTAGCTATGACACGTTGTAGGTAGTCAGAAGATAGGGGGAAAGTCAGTCTAGTAAAGATGTGAACGAAAGCAACCCTCCCCACCAACCTATAATCGGTGCAGAGATAGCTAGGACTCGAGCAAGTAGTCAAAGTTTGGTAAGACTGCATCCCTTGTCTATCTAATAGTCTTCACTTCAGCAAGAGTACAAGTTATGCACCGCTTCAGTGGCTAGCCATCGTCTATCATTGATGTGTCAGAGTTAGGATCTCATCCACGCATCCTTAGTTCAGGTATAAGGAAGAAGAACGATAGTGAAAATGCGCGGGACCTCCAGTAAGCAATTAAAGCACCGCTACGCAAGATGCGATAAAGATGTCAAAAGCGTCTGTTCGGGTAGCAGAGATGCCTACCTGGCTAGCCTAGCGGACATCCTTTCTCTAAGTTTTTAAGCTGCTAAGGCCACTCATAGCGCCGTAAGCAGACATTGGTGATTCTAACAAACAGGCCTGCCGGGAATGGCTCCTATGCCTTGCTTGCCAGCAGAAATCCCCTTCTTGATCCTACTTATCAGAATCGGAAGAAAGAGATCTTGCTTGGCTTGCTCTGCCCTTCGTGCTAAAGCTTTCTTTCTGTCTGGTGCGCTAGAAGCATCAGTCTATGGGGCGCGTTGAGCTTTCTTCCTGCCCACCGCCTATAGATCTCTTCCGATTCTTGGTACTGCCCATGAACTTAATTCTCCTTTGGAAAAGGCTCGGTTTAGGCTCTAGAAAGCGGATTTTGCTAGCGAGAACTGGGCAAAGCGTCAAAGGATGTGTCGAGAGTGAGCCCACTATAGATACCTCAACCCCAGAGGGAGACCCCAAACGAAGTCAGTAAACGAGACCAACCCACGGGATGTGCTCCGAGTGGATCGATCTTTCTTGAGTAATGCTGAGGTAGGTTCGACGTACCCAAGGCTCAAAAACAGGCTGAAAGTCGATCGTCTCTCTTTAGTGAAAAAATAGACGCATTAGCATACCGACCTACTTCAGCTAAAAAAGCTAATTCCCTACGTACAGGCAAGCTGACTTAACGGGTCATAGATATGCATGTTAGCGTAACAAGAGTAGGAATGGTGACACATCTCGTTTTGACGGTCCGATGAGAATCTCAAATCCTCCAGTTATTCCGTATAGCGAAGACTGTCTCATGGTCACAATCATAGATAAAAAATGGCTTCTTTAGGTGCCAACCGAGGCTATACACCAAAGGCTGGGCTCGCTGACCCTGACGGAACTAATCTAAGGAAGATCTGGTTTATGGAAGTGGATTCGCACTTGTGACTGAGAATGAGTTCTGCCCTCTTAAAACGAATATTTTGAGTCAAAGCAATGCCCAATTCGTTAGTCAAGGGCTAGTCTTAGCTAGCTTATTCTCCTTGTTCAGTATGAGATCTCCTACTGATTTGCGCTAGGAGTTATGTTATTGTCGTTTAGTTTAGCTTTCAAGCTTTGCTTTTGGTTTCATTTAGCTGTAGCTGATTTGGATTGAAAGCCTGTAGCAGCTTGGAGCACACTCGATTGAACTCACACAGGGAGCATTCTTACCCAACGGCGTTACAGGACGTCGACATTGGCCAATGAGGAGATTAGGCTGCAGTTGAAAGAGCTGCTCGAAAAGGGTCATGGTTGGCCCTGTACATCCTCTTGTGCCTCGCCCCTAAAAGGGTCTTGATGCCGAAGAAGGCTCTAATTAATCCACTTCGTTGGAATAACGGTTTGGTATAATCGCCAGGATTTCAATAAAGATGAAACTAGTCGAGTAAATAGGTTGAATGCCTGAAAAAAAGCCCTTTTGTAGAAGCAAGAGGCCATATACAATAAAAAAGAAAGGGTAGACATTTCACAAATAAGGTCATAGAAATCGAATACATCGGAATCAGCGCAAGGAAATAAGCTCTGATTCTTATTCGTTTGCAAAAATAGGACTAAAAAGAATCATGATTCGGTAAATAGGCCACTGATCGGCATCCAAGCTTACTAATAGGGGTGAGGGCCGGCAAGCGCGTGCCAACCCATTCGAGGGTAGCTAAGCACAAGGAAATAAGCAAAGACAGCTTATGGTCGTGTGCTGGCAAAAAGAGTCTCATCAAAGCTTCCAGTGTCGAGTTGTCACAAATAGGTTTCATAGCTAGACAGCCAAGATAGAAGTCCTTTTCCTCGCTCAGAGCTTATTTCCTTGCTTGGAAAAGGCATTTTTTAAATAAGGCTCACATAGATATTTCCCCACGCACTTCACCAGAAGATCAAGGCCATGTCGAAACGGAATTCTAAAAAGTTGATTGGCAACTATTGCACATGTCTTTAATTGTCTTTAATCCCACCGAGTCTGTAATTGAGCTAATTGTCCCTTGAGCATTAGTGGCTCACCAGAAAGAAAGGAAAAGAACATTACAAGCAAAGAAAACTAAAAAGAAAAGTAATTCCCCCCTTCTACGAGGCGAAATCTTCTTGAGCCTTCTCGAGGTCAGCTCGTCGAGACGCCTGAACATCCCTAGCAGCGTTAGCCTCGGTACCAAGGTTGATCTGTTCAGCCCGGGCAGCGTGAAGTTCATCAATCGCCACTTGACTATAGCCCTGTTCACCTCCAAGATAGCCTGGGGCGATGAAACCCTCTGACTAGCTTCCGCCAAGAGTAGGATCTGCTTGAACAGTTGCTGCTTGCTCTCCTTTACCTTACTCTCTTGAGACTCGATCACGGTGAAGAGTCGGTCTCTTGAGGCTTCTACTTCTAGATCAGCAATGCGAGCCGCCACCGTTTGAGACCGTGCTTCGAGATCGGCCAGGGTATGATCAGTCTCTAGCATCTTTGTAAGTAAGGAAACCCGGCGAGCAGTCTCCAACAAGTTCTCGACCCCGAGCGTAGCGACCCAAAGAAACGGCACTGGGAGAATAATCCACTCCCAAACGGTCCACGGCGGCTAAAGCGGCGCTACTATCGGTGAACATCTGTGGATACTCGGATACATCTCTACTCTTGAGCTGAGCAATTTGATCAAAGATTGTTGGAGAGCGAGGGCGGCGGTACCAAAGATGTCCCCGAATTCACTCACGGCCGCTACCGATGGAGGAGGAATGCTGGCAGTAGCTGAACTCTGGGAGAGACTGAAAGAGGTCGCGGAAGGGACTGTCGAGATGGTGTAACAAGTGGTGGTGACCACCACAACAGAAGAATTACTAGCAGAACCTGTTCAGGCGAAGCAAGGCAAATCAGCAAGTAAAACAAAACAAACAAAAGTCTAATAAGAACCGAAGCAAAGTACAAGAAGTCTTACTGGCAGGAAGCACCGGCAATGATGTGCTCAAGGGAGGAACTATGTTGCTCGGAGCTGGGGGGGGAACCTGTGCCCTTCCCCACCATCTTCTGCTTATTCCGGCCAACAAAACGATGAAAGCTATGAACGCCAATGACTTTGATTTCAACCCTTGCCCGGGAACAAATGCTTCAAGGATGTACTTCCTTGGTCCCGCCGTTACCAGTAGCAGGAGATTACCTAACTACAGGACCCGAGTCATCCATCTTCTTCCCAGTGGCTAGGCACCTGCCCAGCAATGCCTTGTGCGTTCCCCATCCATTAGCAGTTAACTGGGAAATCTAAGCGCAAGTCAAGCCCAATAGTATTACTTTAATGCAGTCCATCTATTTCCAACTATCGATCTCACTCCTCCAATCCGAAAAAAACTTTCATCTGGTGCTGGCTAATCATCTCAATCTCTTGGGTCCGTGACAAGCACCGGTTTTGGTACTGAATCAGCGACTTCCCATCCCGCCTTCCAAGCGAGCGAATGAGCGAGTGAAATACAGCTTGTTACGTAAACTATATCCGGCTTGCAAATAGACTCTTTTCGATTCAATCTATCTCTTATGTAAGACTTAATGAAGGATTCCTCAGTCGGAGGAGAGAGACTGACTAAGTCGATTCTAAGAAGCAAGAAGGCTATTCGACCGACAAAACGTAGGAATTAGTGCATGCTGAAAGGAGACTGGATATAAATAATAGGAATGGCGAACTGGAGTGAGGAGTTCATGATCAAGTGAAAATCGAACGGGCCGTTTGTTAGAAGTCTCAGGCTAAGTCCGAAAGTGGGGCGAGATAGCTCAAGTAGAACAACGAATAGAGAGTACGGTTTAGTCAAGCTCATGAACTATTTAATCCGATTCACAATCCATTCCAATCTAAGTTTGTGGGCTAGTGAGCCAGTTTAGGTTCGAAGACAGGTAACTCAATCTCCGTAGTGGAATAGGGGGTTGCTTGCATACTTTGTTCAGACAGCACAGAATCAGAAGGGCACTGAATCAGAATCTAAGTCTTTATCCTCCCCTGCCAATCAGATCAAAAACAAGCCCAAAACACGGGGGTTGGGGATTTTTATCACATTGAGATGCTGCCTTAGGAAGAGAAATCCGAAAAAAAGCCAAAAATCCCGGTAAAACGGCTTGTTTCTGCGGAGTAGTATTGCTTGCTTCACGCCTGAGGAGTGAGGAAGGTTACCTCGGGTGAGGTGACCACCCGAACGGATGAATAGCTAATCTTAATGGAACTGGAAGAGCGACTTAAGCTCTCTTCCGTTTGATCGCTTACCTGGCGTTAAATTCTTATATGAAACGGCCGGTTCTTGCTTTCTCACAGAAAGTCACTTGAAGAACTTCTCACAGAAAGTCGCTTTTAGGTACTTTAGAACTATCTTCTCGAACAGCAGATTTAATGCCATCCTCTTTCTTCTACTAGTGATTAATGTGCGAAAACAGCCTCTTCTGGGCATGTCCCTGAGACTAGTGCAATCCGGGCATTTCGGGATAAAACCGTTAGCAAGAAATCCCTCTCGCCAAGAAGACTAAATGATAAAGAACCTTCCTTGCCTTACTATGATTCCCATCTCGAAATCAAACCTGTTAAAATAAATCTCCCTCACAGGAAAAAGGCACAAACAGCCTATTTGTACTAACAGGACCAGGACAGCTCCTTCTGTGCTTAAGCTTGCTCTAGCTTCCCTCACTTCTTGTTATGCGTCCTATTCTCTTAGTCTACTATGCATGGCATGCCTGCTCGTAGCGCCCAGATCTTGATCTTCCTATTTATGTGCAATTGACTGCGTCAGGAAAGGGAATCGGTGGGGTTTGCTTTGTTTATCCCGCTAAACAGCTGTTATTCCGACAACAACAGCCGTTATCCCGCCGACTCCTGCCCTTAGTCCCGGCCAAGCTCAAAGACTTCGAGCTCTAAGCACAAGAATCAATCGGAATGTGATAACTCCAAGAAAAGACTATGAGGCAAACAGACGCCCTTTAAACCCACGTGACGATGATGAATAGCTTCCTCTATTGAAGAAAAAGGTGCGTTTAGAGCTCGTTTAGAGGGCGTTTAGCCGAACCTTGTACGAGTGATAGTACCTTGCTTAAAGAGTAATGATAGTAATGTGAGAATTGGAGAATCTTCTTTGCTTGGGTACCCTACCATCATGTCAGGCTTGAATGAGAGAGGAAGTTTGACACGAACTTCTTTTCTCCAAAGAAAGATGGGGCAAGATGGATATGCCTCTAACTTATCAGAAAGGACCTTTTCGTGATGCTCGCTGGGAGACGGCCAGTCTGACCATAGTCTTTCAGTAGCGGAGTTGCAAAGAAAGCAAGGCTGAATTCGCCTACCGGAAGTGAACGCTAGGCGATCATATTGGTAGGTTGGGAGTTGTCTAGTATATATTGGATATTAAGACTGACCGCGATGAACTGAGGAGGTCTTGCTTTCGGCGCCTTTGCTTACCGGCTTGAGCCGGCTCAGAACAGGGGCCTTTGGGCATGGAGAAACTTCGTTGACCTCTGAAACAGCTGATATGGATCCGGCTTCTTCTGATGATGAGCCAGGAGCAAGCTCTTCGATTGAGTATGTGTCAAACTCTTCTTTTTAGTATGATTTGTTGCTGCAGAGAGAGGCGATCGGGCCTATGAATTTGATCAGTTGAGACCAATGTACTATAGATCACATTTGCTTGTCGGCTTTTGTCAATTCTTTGAAAGAGAGATTCCGCTTAGTATGTAGTAAAGTGTGAAGCGACATGCTTTTCCGGTCCCGATTCAGTGAGCGTCTCAAATTCCCCAATGACACTCTTATCTTACTTAATTAAGTAGAACTGACATTCCTTGAGCGGGTGAGGGAAAAAGCCTTCTCAAACCGATCGACCATCCCGCAAGACAATTCGTTCTGAAAGGTTCATCGGTCATGACCTATACCCATTACCAACCAGATTTTTATTTAATAGAAAGAAAGATCAAAAGGCTCGCACGCTCACCTTCCAGCACGCCTTCCTGTCGCTCGCCGTAGAAAGCGGCTAATGTATCAACTAGCAACTATCCCCTCGTCATTTAAGGGAAAAAAAAGGCCGTTGCAACACTCTTTCGAAAGGTTCATCAGTGATGACCTCCACCCAGATGAAATAGCATAAAAGATCAAGTCGAAGCAAGCGAAGAAAGAGTAGCATAGTTGGAGGAGCCAGAATCTATGGAGAAGAAAAGATAAAGGTATAGTAGCGTTAATCGCTCACTCCGCTCCTATTTCCAAGGCTGTCGACCTCACATAGCTCTCACTGCCGATCGCCGACACCCAACCAGAAAGATCTCCTTTTTCTTGATTGTGACAGGTTGGATGAGAAAGCGGACTTCGCTTTCAAAACCTGATCTGTGTGGAGCGGGAAAGAGGAGATCGGAGTCAAAGGTAAGGGGCACCAAAGCGAAAGACCTCTTTCAAGGCAAGGAAAAGAGGAATTCGGATAAAGAGGTTTTAAGGAAGCGCTCCAGGACGAATGAGTTCTTGAGTGAGCAAGCTTTCTCCTCTTTTGCCCGCACCAAGGTACCAACAAAAGCGAAGCGTAGCGACCAAATCGAAGAAGAGAAGTAGAAGGCTCTGCTTAGAGAGACTGGAGATCGTAGTCTCTGAGCTTTTAAGTTCGAATCAAAGGGAAAGTGATTTTGTTTTTCCAGGGATGAAGTCTGGTTTGATAGAACCAGGTGCTGCCGATTTACTGGACTAACGGCTGCTTGAGTGCCTAAACGACGATTATGCTACTGGCGAAGCCATTGTCTTTTGCTTTTGCCACGTCTGGCTCGGAAAGAAGACCTCTGTAGAAAAGAGAAAATGCGGCTTCTTGATATCGCTCCGAGCATGATGGCACCTGTGCAAAAACGTCCACCCATCTCGAGCAAGTTACTTTCTTTCCTCTGTACCTGAACATGAACAAGCACAAAAGGAAAGAGTCACACACACCTGGTTATATTGTTCGCTTGGCTTTAGCTCGTCTTTCCTCTCCTCTGGTCTCGAAACCGGGTCTGGTCTCTATGTCTGTACTCTCATCTCTTTCAGATCCTCTATCGAGACGACAGCCACAGGAACACAAGCAAGACTGAAAAAGGAATGAATAAAAGGGCTGTGGACGAGTTCATTAGACAACAGAAGGTGCTGCGGGATAAGGATAATAAGTGCTGGATACAAGTACCAGTAACAGTACTTAAGCCATTCCCTCACCCACGATCGAAGACATGTCCATTCCAACAGGTCTTTGACCTGCGGATGTATAAACAGTTCCTCAGGGATAAGCCGAATATCTTTAGGAACCATTTCTTTCCGAAGAAAGTCAATGATTACTCCCTTAGATACGGATTCAGAGGGCGACCTCTCCCAAGCCACAGCTCAAAGCCGTTAGGCCCCAAGAGAGTCTTGGTCTGCATAGCCAGGACGGACCCTTTCTAAATGTCGATTTCTCTTGTGATCCAGACTAGCCAGTTGCCTAAACCCCGCACCGCTTACACGGCATAAGGTGCTAAACCGAGCACAAGGATACTTGTGACAGATAGACATCAACCCGTGATAGAAGATTTATTTTTCAATAGCGATCGAATTGATACAGGACTTAAGTCCTAACCCTTTCACTCGAAACCGTTTTGCAAACTAAGCAGCCCCGGTGTCGGATATCGGAGATTTCCTTTCTTACTGAACAAGAGCAGAAAAGACAGAATGAAGCATGATATAGACCACGGGAAGAATTTTTGTGTTATCAACCAAGGATGTCGTGGGCCAGCCCTGCTGGCAACAAGCAATGCCCGCAATTCATTAGTTGGAACTTTAAGCCTTAGATAAAAATGGCACTTAGGATCTAGTTCCGCTTCCCGCAAGCCTGCGTAGAAAACGGAAGTGCGCTCAGGTAAGGATTGACTTCGATGGGTGGCATAGCGAAATTCCTCACCGAGATGACACTGGACAACCTCTTGACCGGATCGTCCCAGCGGAGCGATGAAAAGCGTCTTTGGAGCTAATTCCTTTGAAGTAGAGTGGAAAAAATTAATAGAGGCAATCTATTTATTCAATATGAATATGAAAGGGATCCCAATAGCAATAGGAAAAGCAGAGAGGAAAGAGGAAAAAACCATTTTTTTATTCAAGTCAGGCTGCTTTCAGGCGTGTGCTCGGGTCTTCTTTTTTCATTAATCCTATTCTAGAGCCTAGATCGAAATCCATTCTGTCAATGACTTGATTTGGCGACTACTAGCAATCAATCGCCTCTCCAATTGATTTGAGAAGTAGAGACATTGGTAAGAGAATGAGTATTCGTACATCTCCTCAGAGGCAGCGTTCGGCGGCTTCTTTGTCTTAATCTAAGCCTCGGATCTTGACCAACCATTCTTAAAGTCAAGCTTGACTTTAGTGAGACTGATAGGTGATCCCCTTTAGGGACTACTTATCTTGTCTTAAATGGCTCTTTCACATAGTGATGCAAGGGTATTAAACCATTGCTTATTCCTAATTAACTACGTATCCACCCCCGCCTACCAGCTCGGTTCAGCTCTGGGGAGGTCAGGGAAGAACTCATGTTTGCGCTTTTGATTTGCGCTTTTGAGATTCCTTCTGTCCCTTTCCTTTACCTCCGATCTCCCCCGTCGCAGTTAGTATGGCTTGGCTCTCCACATAGTAGTTCTAATGGCCTTTGTGAGTAAGGGCATCACATCGTCTCTTCTAAAGGATACCCATTCTTAACTATTCCATCCTATGGTCTGGTTGGAATAGCGGTACCACTAAAGAAGTCTGTTTCGCTAGCCCCGATGACTTTGCGATAACTAGCTTGGGGAAACCCCTCCCTTTACGAGAGGGGACTAGAAAATGCCTGGACCCATTAGCATATGGAGTACAGTATACTAGTGACCGTGAGTTAGCCTATGCCGAGGTGCAAAAGAAAGCATTCATAAAGCCTCTGAAACCGTTTCCAAGACATCCCATCCATGAATATGCTATGCTGCTTACTCTTCCGCTTAACGCACAAAAGATGGGAACTGTTGGGTACTCTAACACCATCTGGCTGCCTCTGATCTTTTCGTTGAAGAAGCCTTTTCCACTACGGCGACGGTCGATGATCTTTCTTCCATGCATTCCGATTTACTGGACTAAGCTACCTTTCTTTGTAAGATACGCTCATTCAAGCACTTCTATCAGTTCAGGAAGTAGTCCCCTTATTTTCATAAGTGGTATTTGCCCTTCCTGGAGAAAAAAAGCGAGACTTCTTTTTTCAATCAATTTGCCTTATCTTAAGTTTCACATCCCGACTGATTATTGTAGTTGCGAGGGGTGGGGTGTGTGAGGGCTGCGGATACAATTTCATTAAAGAACTACAATAATAGCTCTAATAGTTATATAATAATTACGAATGGGCATGCGAATAAGAAGAAAGGGATCGGTCTATGAACCCGCAGTGGGATGTTCCCAATCCAAGAAGGCGGACTCCTGGGGCAAAGCCTAGGCTAGGCCAAAGGTGCCTAGCTCAATCAGTCAAATGGGGGCACGAGCTCAACTGCTTTTATTAATCTCCCAATGCCGCTACCGCTAAAGAAGCCCAACCCCCACGGAAGAGAGGCGGATTGAGCGAACGGAGAGAACTATACCAAGAGAGCGCGGGGCAGACATGGGCGTGGCCCAGTGCCAGTGGTTCCTCCTTCTTAAGCTCGGCTTGCCGGCTTGTTCCTTTGGCCCATTCTTTGATGCCAGGATGTTGGTCAGTAGGCAGAACGGCGTACTAAAATGATCCTTCCCTCCCCTGTCAGCTGCTCATTCCATATTGTTTAGGGGAAAGACCCTCAATTTGGCAAGGAATCTGATCTTTCGCTTAAGAATCATATGTAAAAAGCCTATGCCTTCTGAGCGGGAGTAGATAGAGGTATAATTGGATCCGCAAGCCGAAGACCTAAATCCAGCGTGCAAAAAGGAAGGAATTCTCTCTCCTTTCCGTAGGAGAGAGGCGGATTGGAATTAAGAGGGCTTAGAACTATATCAGGAAAGCGCGGAACAGGAGTGGGAATGAGAATGGGATATGAATGGTGACCCGTTGACCAAGTCGATGGCTTTGTTAAAAGGGGTGCGAAGAAGGCCAGCCTGGATAACTTCAGTCTGCTGGTACGTAGGGGAGTCCGGTAAAGGGCTAAGGAGCAAGGGGCACTCTCATTCTAACCTTTGCATGGCGCCACCATAAAGCGAGACCTGAGAAGGAGGCTGTAGGAGAGAGTCCAGCATAACTTAAATCATCTAAGCTGACAAGGACCCTGCGCCAGGAGGATGCTGAGGAAGAAGGCTTCAGTGAAGAGGAAAATACAGACTGAAGCAGAGAAGGCGCCTAAATTTGGTATTGCGGGAGGTCTGATGGTGAAGTACCCAGCAGAAGGTAAGGCTGGTAAAGACCACAAGAAGCTGGAGAAGGGACAGACCTCGTCAACGGAGTTTTCTTATGAGCTTTCTTTCAGAAGGCTTGGCTCCGGAAGATGACCTGATGGAGGAAGACTTGAAGGTTGGTGAGTCAAGCAGTCAGACCCAGGTTAAAGAAAATGAGCCAAAGTTTCAAGTTCAGTTAGGTAACTTACCTGTTAAGGTGGATTGCAAGATGATCCTGACTTTGCCAAGAGAGTTCATGGCTAAAACCAATCAGAATGATCTTTGGACGAACCTACCTCTTTTTCTTCTAAAGCAAGGACCAGTATAGGAGGTCAAACCATGGTCCTATAGAATGAAATTTCCCATTTGCGGATAAATACCTTTTTCTTTCTCAAAACCCGTTACAAAAACTATACTATGCCAAGGCGGGCTTACAGGAAGAAAAGCCTTCCAATGAGGGCTGAACCAGTCAATCAACCAGTACGTACGGATTTCTTTGCGAGTGGGGATTTCTTGGTAGAAGCCTAACGCTTGGCTTAAGGGAAAGACCAACGGAGGGATCTTCTCGGAAAGAGACCTGGCCTAGCTTGTTCATTAAGTAAGGGCATAGGTAAGCCCCCACTAGACAGATAGGTGTGAAGTAGTTGAATAGGAAAGGAATGGAATTCCGTGGAGAGTGATGCGCAGGTGTGAGGGCTAAGATGAACGGACCTATAGTAAGGGTTTCGCACTGTAGGCTATATGCCATCCAGCATAGGCGGGTAGAGTTCATCCCACCGTGTAAGCAAATCAAATCCGGTAATCGCCTTTATATATATAGGGGTCGGGAATTGATTCCCCAATAGAGGACTGTTCCCAATGCCCTAAGCACTCGTCGCCCGGTCTACCACGCTAAAGTGTCCCAATGACACATCGGCCTCTACCGTATCGCATTCTCGCACATGCATAGGTGATAGTGAGTGAGATCCTGGGCCAAACACCATCCTTTTCAGCCCTTTCCTTTGTCTCACAATGACCTCTTGGCAACGTAAGCCATCAGGCGTCTGCACGACGGATCACAGCCAACTTCCCCAATCTGCGTCCTTCAAGCAGCCATCGAAGCCCAAAGCCTATGGGTCGTTCAAGAGCATGCCGACTCGTTTTCCGAACGATCGCTGCTCACTTGCAAAGAGACTGCAACTGTCAACTACACTTGGAGCAATCCTTTGCACATTGTAAGGCCATCAACAACCCGATAGCTAAATCGAAATGAGCTCTTCTTTCACTCGTGACGGTAGCACACCCCTCTTACTTCAGCGTAACCGGCCTACGATTGCAGTTCCAACAGCATTTCTAACAGTTGCACTCTCGCCCACCTATCACCATAAGCTCAATCCGAACTTAGCCCTACAACTCGTGTTAAACCTTAGGCTTGTTGGATTAGCCAAAAATCTTCGACTAGAGCACATAAATAAGGGCAATGTTGCAACGTTAATGAACCGTTAGCTCTCTCAGCCTTCACAGGGCTTCTTTCTGGATTGAATAAATAGAATAAAAAGGAGGGAGGATCAGAACTAGAACTCTATGGCTTCTGGATCGGTCGCTAACGCTTCCTTCCTTCTGCCTGCGCTGGTATCCCTTATTCAAGTAGTATCCCTGCAGTCGTATTCCCTCGCTTGGCAGCCTTACTACTAGCATGACAGAGCTTTCAGTCATCCATTGGAAGGGGCAAGATGGTTATCCATTGCGATTGGTCCACACCTTCGACCAGCGGCTTCTTGCGACCTGCCCAACTCCCCTTCTTGAAGGGGTAAGTACTAAAGTCATCAAGCCATAAGCCGAGGAAGGGGGCTTTCACCCGGAGCAAACCGTACCTCTTCCTTGTGCCTGCCCTTTGCTGCTTACTACGATGACTCCCTATTAATGAAACGGAATGAGTTCTACCTTGACTTAAAGAGAGAGAACGCCTTGCCTACCCTAGCTCCCACTGCCTCTTGCTTGACTTACCTCAGCAAAGAAAACGGGAATGAGCTGCCTCTTGCTTGACGTAAGCACACAAACAAGTCGCTAGTCTTTTATATAAAGTCAGGCTTTCAATGACTGACTTTGGGAGAAGTACAACTAGAGACTAAGACTCTGGAGGGGAGAGAGGGATCCCTAGTCGGGGAGCCCGAGCGATCAGTCATCATGTCTATTGTATATAACGCCAACCTTACATACGCTAAGAGTAAAGTACGCGTATATAGCATAGCTACGCTAACTAATAGAATAGTTAAAGCAAGCAGGGAAGCATAGCTTAGTGGATAAAGTATTTATCTTATTAAGATACGAGTGATTGATCACCGAGGAGAGTCCTTTGGATGCGGCATACAAACAAGGAACTCGGATCAACAGAACAGGTCCATCATTCCCCTCCACTCGCCGGTGTCTTCACCAACGTCGTCACCAAGAGCCTCCCTTGCATCATCACCTCGATGCCGCTCTTCAATACAAAGCTATTCGACCAGCTGCCCCCACCTGATGCTCATTTTCAGATTCATCCTAGAATAAGTAATAAGATGGTACGAAAGGGATTGATTGGGATTCATCGACATCTGAGATTCATTTGGAAACCAATGGCTGATCTTCCTCAATAGGAACTGAACGCTGGCATGAGGAAAGCTTTGCTACTTCTCAGTGCATGAGGAATGAAAAGCGGAAAGAGCTTATTCCTTAAATGGAGTTAGTTCTTTGGACTCTATCCCAAGAGCTTATGAGTGCACAAGAGCTGATATGCCAACAGCTGATTCAATAGCTGTGGATTCAATTCCTTCATTCAAACCATATGGAGCTAGAAAGACTAGGCCTCACTAGAGGGAAATAGGAAAAGCCAGCCGGCAGGCAAGCTAGAAGGAAGTTCGCATCTCGTTATCATAACGGCATCTATTTCTTTCGCTCTCTCCGCCTAGTGTTCCGCTATTGCTGTGCGGCGCGGTGCCCCGTCAGAAGCATTGGAAGAAAGCCTTGGTCGATCGATGCGCACAGAAGGAGAGCTTGCTTGTCCATCCAGAAAACGCGTATGTTAAGTCGGTCAATCGATCATTCAGACAGCCGGACCGACCGTATTAGCAAGCGTGACGTGCCGGACTGACCCATAACTTGTTTCTTTCCCGGCAACAGAACATGCACAAACAATACCTGTGGTTTCAGTATCACCACCGATGGGTTGAAAGTGAAATTCACCAAAATCAAAGAACTAACTCCATTTAAGGCGATGTCGGTTGAAGAATCTGTTGATCTACCGGCATCGAAGGAGGAGGCGAAGTCGGGAACAGGAGGTTTTTTCACTTTTGGATGGACAGGAAAGACGGGAGCAAGGCTAGGACCAGAGCCCATGGATTGGGTTTACGGGGTTAAGCATCCCCCACCGGCGGCTTTCCCTGTTACAGGATTACCTATTTATGCTGGCCATCACCTTGTGGTCTATCCTAATCACGAGCATCTGAATCGCTCAAGAATCCAAATCTGGCTCTCTACCACCCTAAACTCAGACTCTTAAGCTTGTTCACGAACTGGATCACGAACAGACTCTTTATCTCGATCTATAATAATACCATAGCCCGGCGCAGGTACAAAGCCTGATGCAGGTGCAAAGCCTACTCCTGGTGCTACTAAGAAGGTTAAAGACCTGGTGCAAATACTTCTGCATCTCGAACTGCTTCTCTAGCGGCTGGTGGTGTTGCTACATCAAAAGCTCCATCAACGGCATAATCAACAGGCTCTTACCTGCGCGGAGAGCCGGTCAGTATCAACAGAAAGGGCTGCTTGGTCTAGATCTGGGAATGAAACTGGCGATCTCGATCAACTGGATCTTAAATTGCACCCGTAACTAAGACTGGTAGTAGCACTTCTTCTGTATGATGTTCTTATCTTTATAACAATACCCGTAGCTGCAGGCCACATCCTCTAGGAAGCAAACGAGTGGTGGAAATAGAGCCACGGTGTGCCCTATCGGGGTCTTCTCTCGGGCAAACTTACCTGCCCACCCGTTTAGGGACAAGACAAGACAGAACCAGGGAGTCGCTTTGGCACCCTTGAGTTGTGGTGCCTTCGTCGTAGCAGTGCCTTTCATCATAGTGGTGGAATGAAAGTCCTGTATAGTGGTGGAATACCTGTGTCTGAGGAAAAGAAAAGATCGCTTTTAAGATTTCGCCGTTGCAGGAGAAAGGTAGCGGTACCTATTGCATATCCGATTCACCATTTCGTGGTGAGATCACTTCCGCAGAGCTTGATCTTTCCGAGGGTAGAGTGCTCCTGTCGGATAACTTGTCTAATTCCCCATTCTTGCCTGGATGGGCTACTTCTTCGTGGTGAGAACCCAGAGAATCAAAACGATCATTTATTTACAAAATGGTTGTCGCGAGGTAACCCTCGAGGTACCCTTCCCTATCAATCGTTCGAAAATGAGTGGATTTCGTCCTGTGCCCAAAGCGGAGGGTGCCCATTGCCGTGAAAGCTTTGATAGCGACCTACGCCCTATTTGTTCATCTATCTCATTCCGGACTGCACGACTTCAAGTTCGATTCCCAATGTCTTGTTAGAAAGGAAATCTAATATATTCCGTCTTGGACTTGACCCCGAAAGCAATCGAGGAAATTCCTTCTTTCTTTCACTCTCAATTCCTTCTTTTACTCGATTCCTTAATCCTTAAGTAAACTACGTTGCTAAGTACCAACCGTTCGAAAAGAGGATTCTCCCGAAGCTTGGAAAGCAGAGAGGCGGAACTGACTTCGGATGGAATTCTGCCCACTAATGGTTGAGCGGATTCTTCCTTCCCACGGCGGAAAGTCCCGCTTAGAGTCAAGGTTTATTCTAGACTCGATCTCTTCCCTTTGATCGCTTTTGAATACCTGAGCCCTATCTTGAGTCGTAGAAGGGGAAAGATTTGAGTTCACGGCAATTCATCCCCAGGGAGTTGAAGTGAAAAGAGAAGCAAATGAGGCGCGTTCTTCCCTTACTTCTGCTTTCCCTATTTACTCCATCCCGAGGGCTTGTATTTAGAGAGCAGACTTTTAGCTTAGCTAGCCGCGGGGGGACCTTGTACCATACCATGCGCCGCATATCCTGTTCCCGAGAGGTCCCCTAGACGAAGTAGAACGATTGAGCTAAACAGGTTTCGGTAAGTTTGGTATGCCGCTAAAGGGGGGAAAACCTCTTGCAGGGAGGGAAGCCTTGCTAGGTGGTGGACCGGGTCCTCCTATATTCCTTCTGGTGAACTTCCTTTTCTTGCTGACGCATAAAATCAGAAAAACGGAAGGATTCTTGGTGGTTTGAAAGCATGCTTTGCAATAGCTTAACCGGCGGGTTCAAACTCGGGTCGCGATGCTTGACCTGACCATATCTGTGTAAGATATAAAATTCTATTTTTCTTTGGAAAGCCTAGCTACCAGATAGAGCCAGGTACTATACCTTCATCAGATGTTTAAGCAGCAAGAGGGGACTTCATTCCTTGTTCAGCAGTGGCAAGGAATTCCTTCGGCAAGCGGCCTCAGCTGGGTCTGAAATCAATAGCCTTGTCTCTAAAAGTGGCCTATGACTAGGTTGGAAATCTAGGATCATCCATTGGCTGCTGTCGGAAGGATTCCGGGAAAAGACTCCAATCTTTCTTGAAGGGCACGGCCATGCAACGGCAACAAGATCAACTACGGCTTCTTTGACTGGATCAAGGTATGGATATGCCTGCTCCTGCAACTCTAGCTTATCTTATTCCCCTATTATGGCGAACTTCTTCTCCAGCCTGAGTTTCAATGCATCTTTGGGCTGGATTTCACCTTCGGATAGCTTTGCGTTGGCTCACTTGCTCCGACTTACTCAACGTACTTCGTATTCAGACTTTCACTATTTGATTCAACAGAAACGAAAAATCTTTCCTCGATACTATAATATACAAGGCATCCCCTTCTATTCCGTGGCTGGGAGACCGGCCAATGCAAGCAATAGGTGAATCAGTGAACCTCGGATGGTCATCGATCAATTTCCCTCTCCGCAAGTGGTCGAGTGCGGAAAGTCCCTCTCCCCGTATTCCTACTGATTCAATGATTCTATCCCCTACCCGCAGATGAGAGATGCTCGTATCCCCCGAGCGGCCTCCTTTCCGAAGATGGAATTCCTCCGTCATCACCTTTCGATGCCGAGTCAGAGTTTGGAATGGCAGGTTCAGTCGGATGAAACAGAGTTCATTTTATTAGTCACGCACAGCCTCTTGCTGCTCGGGTTGGTTGATCAAGCGTAGCCCTCAACTTCTCTCGATCAGAATCAATTCCAACAAAGCTATAGCCGGTTCGTAGCCTTTATAACGAGCACCTGGTCTAGTGGCATACCTTTCGGTTACATATACTGCTCCAGATGCCAGTGGACTCGTCGATCAAACAGTAAAGAGAATAGAAGCAGGGGAGGGATGAGAGAGCATACTACGAGTTGCGAGAGTCCTCTATAAGGGGCTTCCAAACCTGCGAAAGTGGTGGAGGCGAAAGCCCTTGTCTATTGTGAGTGATCGAGACCCTGGGGAAGTGAAAGTGGGTGAACCCCTTATAAAGTAGCTCGTCAAGCTAAAAACAGAGGAGGGATGCTTGGTCTAGATCTGGTTCCTAAACTAAGTCAAGTTTCTCGCTTGTTGGGTTCCAAACCTCGCACGTATATGGCCCCTCTCGCAGCAGGATCTTTCTCAGGACTACCCTCTCGCTATGCTCTCGTCTCCTTTTCTTTCATTCAGGTACTAGTATCTCTAAATAAAGGTGATCTTCATTTCTTCTTGGGAATCGAAGCCAAACGTACATCGACTGCTCTAGTCGAGTAAATACTCCTTGCCGGGATGAAGCCCGTGTGGAATAAGCTCTTTAAAGCACCTATCCGATGGAACTAACTGAATCCGCTCTCGTGACATGGCTGATATAAATAGGGGTTCGATCTACCACTTTGGATTCGAGACTTCTTCTTTAGTTCCGCCTGGAAAAGGATGTCGCGCCTCTTCTTGAAAATGGAATATAAAAATAAGGAGGTCAACACTGGTTGTGCCAGTTCTACGGGTTCTTACACGATCGTTAATGGACTTTTGGTTAACCAGTCGACTCATAGAATAGGTATACTAACAATGGAATCCCTGAGGCTTTCTTTATAGTCCTGCGAATGACTATTCTTCTTTTTCATGTAAAACGAGCATATATAGAAAATAGAAATCGGAATCTAAAGCGGAATTGTGCCAAAGCCCTTTAGATCCTCGTTTGACTAAAGTCGGCCCTCAACCTATAATATGAAGAAAAAGCTTGCTTTCGCTATCGCGCCTGTACTACTCAGATAGGACATAATCACTGGATTAGGTCGCTTTCCGAGGGGCGGGAAAGGCTTACCTTTTCTCTTTCATGGGGCACGCTATAATTACTAGACTACCATGATATTGGTAGGAAAGATTTGAGACTTTCACATACGGGTTAGAAACGATGAGAAATTGATCACATCCTTCTCAGTAGATAGAGTCGATTTCCTATCCTTGGTCAACCTTCTTCTCCTCTATATTGAGTTACCGCCCTCCGCGGCTTTCTGCCTATCCCAAGTCTTTCCAAAGCCCTCTTTCTTCCCAAAGAGAGAGATAATAAACACTTGTGACTTATCTTATACGGATTGAGCGAACAGATCTACTGAAAGCATTCATTTTTGATATACTGTATTGCTGCCTGCTCGAATCAACATCCCTATACGAGTTTCCTCATTCCTGTGGTTGTTCTCTTCTGTTCTGAGAGAGAGGGGCTCTAATGCCATTTCTCTTCCGTCCAAAGGCCAGTTCAAGCTCTCAGATATAGGTTAGGCTTCCTTTCGATATGCGGCCTCAGCAAGAAAACGTATGTGCGTGACTAACGCTATTAACGAATTGGGGCTGGTAGCGCTAGCGCGCTCATCCGTTGCTTGTTTGCTTGTTTCCTCTCTCACTTCGATCTCTATTGGCTGGATATCAATACCTTCTGGGATACTGATCATGGAAGCTAGTGTGGCCAATGCGTCAGCAAACTAATTCTTCGTCCTCGACACAGATAATGGAGGGTAATCCGTCTTAACTTTAGGCTGATATCTGGAAGATACTGATGGTAGGAAATGAGCTTCTGATCTTTGGTTTTCCAATCACCAGTTGTTAGCCAAGCGAGATAGATCATTCATTAGGGAGCCCAGTCATCCACGTGCCCCATGCTTGCTACTCGGTCGGAGCGTAGGCTACTGCCATCTAGCATAGCATCTAGGGTGTGTCTCGCTTGCTTGTATTGCTCTCCCACAACCCTCTTAGGCTGGCGCTACTACCTTACTTGTTGATCCCCGCTCTCTTGTAAACCATAAGGTGTATGTAAGATATGGTGTGATATTCTCGCAATGGATGCGTGTCATATACTTCTCGGTAGGCCGTGGCAATATGAATGATCCGGCGGGGAGAAGAACACAACCAGTTAGTGATCTCTGCTCTCTTCGTTTCGTTCGCACCTTTCTTTAGTGAGAAAGAGCACACACACTGGAGCTGACCCAGCCTACTCGTGCTCGTAGCTCGATAGGAGATCAATCAAGAGTGTGAAACAGACCGAGTGATACGTTGCAGTGCTTCATACCGTAGCTGGCGGCTTAATGGTCCCAAGGCTGAGGTCCGTCCTTCCGCTCCTTTCAGTAGTAACGAGTGGAGATCAAGGCACAGATCGTAGAGATTCATTCCCTCTCCCAAGGGACGCGAAGGAAGCAAAAGCAACGTGTAAGTCTAGCTAGCGTGTTAGGGCATTGTATACAAACATACTAATGGATTACCGGGAGTCAGTTGACCTTTCTTCACCACTTCACAAAGTGCTTTCAGTAGCATAGCACTACCGACAATTCATCTACCGGGATCCCCGATTGGGCGCGTTGGATCGAGGACCGGTATCGTCGTATAATAAGAGTCAAGGTGGAATCCATTACGTGGGCATCGCCAAAGAAGCTGCTTGGTATTGCTACCCTGCTCCAATAAAGCTAAGAGGAGTAGCTACGGTGTGGGCACCAGATCCAGTTGTAACTTAAACCACAGCAGTGGGGTTAGTTAGAAGCGTGGAGGAGGGTCGATCACGTGACACTTGTCTTTCTCTTGCTGTTGTCGAGTGCCTGCAGCTTGACTTCTTTCTTCCACATAGGCTAGCCCTCCTCGCTTGCATGCCTTGTGGCGAACTAGATTGACAATTGTGTATATAAAGAAGAGTTACGCTCTTGAAACGCCCTTCAAGAAAGAGGCTTCAGTCATCAGTCTTTCCTCCTTTTGGCGAGAAAAGAACTGCTCCAACTCCATTTCCGTTCTGATTTACTGCACCGTCAAAGAACATTTGCCAATCATGAGGAGTTTAGTCTTCTTCTTCGCCTACCGAAAATAGAATAGCTTCGTCCGGCAAATTCGTCTGCATTGGCTCGTAGTCGGGTAAGGGATGGCTTGCCAAGTGGTCTGCGACTCCTTCTTCCTTCTGGGTGACGTACACAATATCGAACTCTGAGAGTCACATCTGCCACCTTGCTGTACGGCCCGTGAGGGCTGGCAGAAAGCAAACCAACCTGAATGAAGGGGGACCTAACTCCGATCCTGTCTTTCCTTACTTAATATAATAAAAAACATAGTAGACCTCACTAACGCTCGCCTCTGGTACGAGCCTGCCCGCCCGTTGGAACGCGTATCACAATAGAGCAATATCCGGGTGGAAGCGACCTTCACGCCTGACCTTCTCCTAACGATGTCGGGACCAAATACACCTCACATTCGCTGAGAAATGCCAACCTTTGCGAACACAAATGGCTTTGCTCGCCTCTGACGCTCCTTCTTAACAACAGGGGAGGGGATCTCATTGCATTACCTGATGCGCACCCTAGCCTAAACCAGACCCTTATTATAGTGTTAGACAACCTTTAAATCAAGCCTACTCACTCAACTCACTATGCGAGCGTCTCCTTTATAGAGCGAGTATGAGTATTCGACCTTACGCCCTCTTACTTGACTCGGAATAGCCATTAGGTGGTTATAACTACGCGTCATGGGAACTAACTCACTGCGCTACTAGCCTTTCCCTGCGACTTTGAAGGGATGGATAGATTGATACCAACCTTACCTGCCAACAAGAATAAGGGTATTCTCCTTAATCAAACTGGTTTACTCGTTTATGTCTTCTAGCTTGATAGGCGAAGCATGGTAAGGAGACGGAAGCTTTAAGAGATAGGGGGAGATAGGATTTTTTATAACATTTATGCGAAAATGCTCATTAAAGTAATACTATTGCCGCTATAAAGGGAAGAAGCACATCCTGCACCTTCACCTGCGAAGCGCTACGCTCCTGCTTACGAAAGACTACTTTCCAAGCGAACTACTGAAGATATACTACTACTTGGGGGAGTGGGAAAAAAGTCAAGCTCCAGCCCTTAGCCCTGAACTCCTTAAATATCGCACCTATTACAAAAGAAGGGATGGGATAGACATAGCCATCTCTCCCAACCCCGGCGCATTAATCCATCGAATTTGCCCTTAAGAGCGCATTAACTACTTAACCCCAACCCTAACAGCGAAACCCGGGAGTGAACCGCTTTTATCCTTCTGGGTCCGCTGGTTCGACATCCGATGAGTGGAGAGAGGTGGATCCTTGGAAAAGGTGGAGACTGGCGAGCACCAAGAAAGCTTTAAATAAGCGCTTGAGCGACCGGCGGGGATCTCTATCTATAAGGTAACAGCGAAGGATGGTGGTAAGTGTGAGAGGTGTGCCCGTGGGAGTGGATCGTGTTGGTGTCATGGTAAAGTAGTGTTCCTTTTCAAATAACAAGCAAGGACTGAAGGCTAATTGCTTTCCTCCCGAGCTCTGAATGAGTATGATTTTCTTGAGAAAGTGTCTTAAATCACTTTTCTGTGAGAAGTTATTCAAAGTGGTTGAATGGAATGCCTTTTTCTTAACTACTTAAGGAAGGCTTTCTCTAAACCGATTGCCAGAAAGAGAGATTTGATTAAAGTAACCATCCCGCGCTTTCATTCAGTACCGTCCGCATCCGCTGTCACAGGTTTTGAACCCTTAGACGAGTCTCGCTTGGAGTAGTACTCTGTACTCTCCACTACTTGTCATGTCCATTTACTACTATAATTAATGCCTACTTGCAACAATGCCCGCATTAAAGGCCGATTCTTCCCATGCGACGTGCTCCCCCTATATGGGTCATCAGTTCGAGTGGCATCCGTGTAGTCAGTACCACTTGTTTCTGTCTCGGACGACTCTTGCCTAGATAGCTCAGGCCGTACCGCCACTGGCGCTTGCTTTCCGTGCGTGGGCAGGGTCCCTTCGGAAGACGAAGCCAATCCAGATTCCAGAAAGACAGAAGCTACGGCTTTCTCCTTCGGACCCTCGCAAACTATGGTTAGAGCTCCAGAGACCGAGTCGATCCTAGCTTACCTCCACCTCAGCTTGCTTTCTTTCTTTGCCTCTCTATTCTATGTCCGTTGCTTGTTCCCTTCTCTTTCACCATGGAGATGTGATTACAAGATTTGGATGCCAACAATCTCGATAAAACGCACTGTTCATGCCAATACACAAGGGTGACATGAAGAAAAACAAAAAAATTTCCCGGTTTTGAGATCATTTTCTACCTTATTATTTGCATGACGAAAAAGAAGCGAAGTGGACTTTACCTTGCCCTTATCGGTATTGCGATTCTTCCTTTGTTGAGATAGAGTCGACAAACTAAGCTAAGCGTTTTGACATTTTCAAAAAGAGGATCCTAAGTTATCAAGATGGGCGTATAACCAGTTTTTACTTTTTTGAGGAACCGTCCTTTGATCAGGAGGGGGCGGAACCACTTGCTGTCACTGAGATGATGGGGCTTTGCTCTGTCCACTGTGGATGAATAGGTTGGATGGGATGCATTGGGATCTAGATCGATAGAATCCGACCGCTCGCTTCTGTTCATGGAGACATGGTCTCCGAGTCAGTTGAGCAAAGAAGGCTTTCTGCATAAGCAAAAAGGAGGAGTGTGGTAGTTCTACCGGAGATGAGCCCGATATACTATAGATGATATAAATCCAGATCTCAGTCTCTATTGACTGGTTCTTCTCTATCTTAAAAGGTTACGAAGACCAAGGAGCTGAGCTATTGGTATTTGCCACGAAGGCTAGGCTGAGCTATTTAGAAGCATCGAATCACAACTAAACGAGTCTCATTTTTAGAGAATCTCCAGCTATCAAAGGGACAAGAAGCTATATGCAGCACAATTACGAAGAAGACAGCCGTCATCAAAGCGAGGCTTTGGCATTAAAGCTAGGTTGGCTCGCCCCGCATGTTGGGGTTTATAGAATGGCTCTCCCGCCCGTTTGGGATTGGGTTGTTCTTATCTTATGAGCAAAAAACTAGAAGGGTCTTATTCTTCGATAGCAAAGTCATGATGTAGTGGCTATTCATCCCCATTCTTGGATGGGAATGCACGGAGGATCGAGGGTCTAGTGGTTAGATCTCTAGTTCGGCGTGAGCGAGGTGCAGCAGACAAGAGCTTGAGATTGGAGCTGGGGTTGCTAACAGCCAACCTACTATAAATTGAATAGGTAGGGCCTATACCAGTTCCCTAACACTGGACGAGAAAACCAAGACTTTGAACCAACTACGAGTCCTTTATCCGAGCGACCATCCTAGGACGAGCAACACCGGGCGAGACCACCAAATTGAATAGGTAGGGGCAACAAGAACGACAAATCAAAATCTTCTTCCAGCCCTAAACCAGTGTCTTCGCGAGCCTTCAAAGATAGGGGGAGCAATCAACACTGGGGCTGAGATCCACGGATCTAGATTCATATCCGCAGTTAACTCCTCCATTTCATTTCGAAGAGAAGGCCGTTCGCGACATATCATGGACAAGGCCTCTGGCTCTTAATATTGTAAACAATGGCTGCATTCTACTTACAGAAAGGCTCACTCTAGGAAAGGATTCATACCCAGACTAGTCCTACCTCTGCTTCTAATGCTCGAACTCTTGTTGGAGTCCGAGCTCAAAGGACTAGGCTTGCAGACACTTCCTACTCCCTAAGAAGAGTCCTTAGGAAATGAGGATCTATCTCTTTAAAGGAAGAGAATCAATCGAAGAGGATCGATCGATCCTACATCAGATAGATTGAACAGGCCTTTTGACTATCGAAAAGAGGCCTTATAGCCCGAGTCCTGAACCACTGGAATGGACAGACCGCAAGTCAACAAGCAAGAGATCGTTTCCACTTTCCAGATGCAAGAGGTACGGAGTCAGTATAGAACGGAACGGAGCTCAAGCTATTGGTAACGGCCTCGCTGTTAACGGTAAGACTTGACCTGGCATACACATACAAGGTCAACTTCCATCTTCAATAGAAATAGATGGGTCAGTTTCAGGTCCAATCAATAGAGACTCACCACAAGAAGAGTAGCAGGCATCAGTAGGATGGCAAGTAGACCAAGGATTCCTGGGAGAAAGATAAGGAAGGCTTAGAAGCAGTGTTGCAGCAGTAGACCACCCACCGCAGATCGGAAGTCATGTCCAAGCGTTGCTGCGAAGCAGTAGAGCGTATAGGTGAGATGGCTATTCTCCATGGATATTTGTCTTCTCTCGTCTGTCTTCATTACAGGGTTTGGTTGGAGCCCTTTGCTTGACCTGATCGTTGTGCCAAGGGCGGGCTGGTGGTGCGTTGAGCAGCTCTGAGTTCCGTTTGCCGGGCCCCTGCTTGTAGTAATGACATAATGCCTGCTGTACTCCTTGAATCAGTCAGCAAATTAGTAAGTCCATGCCCATTTTTTTAGATTCATTCGTTCAATCTCCACTTTCATTTTCCCGGGATTGATTGTACTCCGACTTTATCTATCAAGGCAAGTCCATTTCCGTTTTTCAAATAGATGGGATCTCAAATCGCCCTTTTTGCGTTTTCCCGGCATTTAGCAATGAAAAGCTTTTTTTATAGTTCTTGCTGTCAATTACTGATTCTTTAGCGATGTAAAGCCATCAGGCAGTAGACCGGCAAGGGAACGGCTGTCTCGGTATTCGTTCTTGAATCAGTGACTGCCAGAGGAGAAGTAATAGGGCTAGTGATCAATAAAATAAGACTAGTGGGGCATATTGCTTTTCGTAGTAAGCAACTCTCTTTATAAAGCTCTCTTTTTATCGAAGTAAAGAGTTGTTCCTCTTGTTGAAGTCGTTCCTCTCCTTTTAGGCGAGCTACTTCGTTCCTCTTGTTCCTATTCTCCGATTCCGAATCTGATCTGATCCCGAACTCCGGAATCAGTCTTTCGGGCTCTTTAGAGCGTTAGAATGCGTCTTCTGGTCCTCATGTGGCCCCATCTTCTTCGTTAAACGTTGGGTTCTCAGTAAGAAGATCGCTGTCCGCTGGGATCTAGTCCATGAAAGAAAGACCTTTTCTGCTTGCTATAGAGCCAATATGATCGTATGGATCCTTCCTTGAAAGAATCGCAAACAAAGAGTCAATTGCTTATTAGGTAGCAAACAGGAAAAGCAAACAAAAGGGGTCCTCGGTCAATCCTTTCTAAGGAGCTTAGCTTCCCAACCGAACAACCCGGTGATTCCTCTTCCATCAACAGCTCTCTCGCTTTCCACGGGGAACTACTTTTCATAGGCTGATCCGAATTAGGCTTAGGCTTTTTAGGTCTTCTACGCGCAGGCATACCTTCTCCTTCACCTGCCTGGGCAAAGAATTATTAAGAATTCTTTCATTTCAATCTGGATTTGTTTCAGGCTTTACATATCCATTTCAATTAGAATCGGACCACCCCTAGTCCTTCTTGAAAGCGCTCCCCTTTTCCTCGCTCGTGATCGAGCCACCTTTCATTTAAATAAGTATGAGCTTCTCGCCATCTCAATCTTCAAGTGAAATTCTAAATTCTAAGAAATTCATATCCATTTCTCCTTGTAAAAAGTCAAGCAGCTTCGGTAAGTTCTTTTATATTTATAGTTATATTATTTAACTATATTTCTGGTTTGCAATTACTATGACCTAATAGTACATAGAGTGAGGGTAAATTCTTGCTGAAGTGCCGGTTCTTCCAAGATTCCTTTGCATTTCTCGTGCACGAACTACTTTATTTTCGTTTGAGCTTTGACTTCACACTTCTCCATATTGAGTTTCTACTAATGGGTAGGCTACTCGAATCTTCCAGGAGCACTTTTCGAGTTCCATCATTTTCTTTTCTTTTGTTTCCTCGTCGAGACAAAGCATAATGATAAGCAATGGAGACCATGATAGAGTTTCTGATTCATACAGAAGGACGATAGCCTTTAGTACAAATTCCTTATAGATAGTAAGTAAGTGAATTATGACCCGACTTACTTTAACCTCCGAAGAGGGAAGGGGCTTCACCTAAATCAAACAAAGTCGAGCTGACTTCCTGCGATCTCGGGCTGACTTCCGGCGATAGAAGATTGGAAAGGCATGACTCTAGTACGTCCCAAAGGCGGGTGTTGGTCTGTCAAGGATGGACATAGAGGCCCCCTTTTTTACTGAAAGTTGATCCCAGTTGCCCAGAACGCCAGGTTCTAACATAACATCTATTACTTTGATACTTAAGATTCCGTAACGAGTCCGCAGAAACATAATCGAGATTGGATCTTGTACGAAGGTAGACTTCACACCTACCCCATCTAGACGAGAAATAGATAAAGAAATGGGTTTCTTGCGGGCATTTGCCAGCTTGATTCTGAGAAAGAGCTCGCCCTTACTTAGTCTTCCGTATCTTAATAAGATATTTCGAATCAACTTAACCCTATTTTCTTCAACAAACAGGTGATTATGTACAAAAAGGGCTTGTTATTGAATGGGCTTTGCCCCCTCTTTGCAACTGATTTCATTCATATATATAATAGGGTGTTAGTTCATAGGTTTTTAATCCTGCGTACTCCCGCATAAAGAATGAGCAACCGCAACCGAAACAATATATTATTTTAGAAGAGCGCTTGCCACTCCTCTCTCCTCTAGTGTGATTTCCCTCGGAGAGAGAAAACCTCTTAGGCATAGACAAAGAGAGCATCTTCGGTGCAAAAAGTCACAGATATTTCGTGCACTAAAGAGGCCTCTAATCGACACTCACTCCTATGCAGGAGATGCCACACTGACTGCTCTAGCAGATAGGATGAAGAAGGAAAAATGATTATGGTAGAAAAGACTACTACTAGTCAACGGAGTTCGCTCGGCTATAGAGCAATTCTTCGACTAGGGAAATGGGAGAAGGACCTTTCTTTATTTAGGCATGAAGAGCTAAATGGTCTCTCGATCCTAGGAGAAAAGATAGATTAGGATACCGCCCTTCTCCCATGACTTCGGAATCGAGCCAAGGCCCACCTCTAAAGTGACGTAGACAAATGTACTCCTATAGCGCCCTAACGAAACTCAACTTGAGCAATAAAGTTCTGCCCTCTTCTAATCAGCCGGTATACCATTGATCCCTTTGGGAAGGTTAAAGTGGAATCATACCCCATCGAAGAATAGCCCTTCGTGACTCTCCCTCTCTGCCCCTGGAAAAAATTGAATTGGACAATTCCTAATAAGAGCGCTATAGCTCGAGCTAGAGCTTCTTCTCCTGTATGTGGTAGTATCTGCTGCTTGAGCTTAGGTATTCTTTCGCGCAATTGCGTGAAGCATCTCGCTATGCTACCTACACCTTCCTTTGGGCGAGGTCAGATCTAGAGAGGAAAGGACTCAAAGCTTCGCAAGGCAGGCAGCAACTGTCACCCGGGCGAAGGAAGGCTGGTGAATAGTGCTCTGAGGAGATCTGATTCTGGACAACTCCGATTCGACTTCTTCATGAGCTAGCCCGGTGCCATAAACCTGCTGTTGTCAGGATGGCCAGTGGGAGGAGAATGTAGTAAATGAATGTTCCAAAGCCCAAAGAGGCTGAAAAGCAATAGCCAGGAATGAATCGGGCATCCGTAGCAGATCAAGCAGACGAAGAAAGCCTTTCTTCTAGTCTATGGGGAAGAAGTTCCAAAAGGCTCTGAGTCCTTATATATAGGGGCTATTTCGGTTCCAATGGCTTTTCCTAAAGAGGGAGCTAAACTTCAATCTTGGAGGAAGGGTAGTTTGACACCCGTTGCATAAAAGCGGATGGGGCAACCGTCAACATAAAGCTAGATAAGCAAAGGGAGAGGGAAGGGCACATTGCAACAACTTAAGCTAGTCACGCTAATCAAGCCATAAGGAACAATCCGCGAAAGCATCTTAACCCAGGCAACCAAACAAAGCTATTGCAACAACGGCTTGTTGACTGCTTTACTTTTAGCTTTTTCGTGGGGCATGGAAGGAGTTGATCCTAGTCGAGGTAAAGGGATTTTTTAATTAATACCCGGTTCCAGGGAAAAGGCAAGGAACTTTCAAATCGTCTGCTAACAAAAAGTCTTTGAAAAGCGGTGTCAACCGGTCTTTACTGAAGGATTAAGTGCTTTCGCACTTTGCTTTTTTCACAAAGATCTAGCAGTTAGGACCAATCCGATGTGATCTTAGAGCTATTGACCCTACCCAACTAACTCTCTCTAAGTAAGAGCTCGCCCTTACTTAGTCTTCTCGAACTCGAGAGGGATAAGAGAAAAGGTCAGTGCTTCTCCTGTGAGCGACTCCGAAGTGGGCTGCTTTCAAGGGCTAGAATTTCCCTGCTTCGACGTGAGATTGGCTTAGCTTGGTCTTTCTGTGTACCCAGAGCGTAGTACAAGATTAAAAGAATCTGGTCCGTTTCGGGAGCTACAAGGAGGAATAAAGTGGGCCGTAATGCATGTATTTTCTTTCTTCTCTAACGGTGGAGCGGAGCATAGTGAATTAAAAATAGAGCCGTTTAAGCCACGAAGTGCCCTATCTTAGTTGGTTTTGCCTATCGAGCTAGATAAACTTACGTTTCTCTGCCCTAGGCATGTTCCATTAAACCCGTTTAGGGAAGGTAACCCAGGTCAGGACGAGACATCACCATTCCTTGATTCGGGCAATGGAACAAGTTCACCCCAAAAGAAGAAAGGAATGTAATCAAATAGGCCCTTCTTATCTAAAAATAAGATCGAAAAAGCTAGAACTCGATGTCAATCCTTTTCCCGTCAAGATGTTTGGACGCCAAAGCACAAAGAAAGAGGTTTTTCTTCCTCAAGCTTGATCTGATCTTTCTTATGTCTGCTCTCGTCTTGTCGCCTCCTATTACTGGTGGTAGGTTACTCGCCTTTCAGTTACTATAGACTAGTCTATAACACGACTGTAGCCGAGCCTAGCTTACTTGTCTCTTCCTCCTAGGACTGCTGCGCAATGAAAACCCTTCTCTAATGCGCATATTGAGACTGAGCTTGCTTGCATCTGATCTAAGCCTATCGCCTCCAACTGCCTTTCTATTGCGCCTGCCGTCCTGTTTACCTTCCTTTCGGAGAGTGCCTTACAATCAATAAAAAAAAAGTACTCCTACAATTGTGTGCTCCTTATAGAGTAAGACACTTGTGGGTTTCTCAGGTACCTTACCTGAGGGTTCTATTGGAAATCGCTTTATGGCTGGGTAGTGGCACATCAACTGATCTCGCAAATCAAATGATGGAAATCCCTAGTATAGTGTTACAACATAGCACTAGAATATGCCGTTCTACACGCTATACGTACTCTAAAACCACCTGGGTACATGAATTGTCAATTTATGCGGTAGAAAGTCAGAAGTAGATAGAGCCATGGGTTCCCACGCCTCACTAAAAAAGTAGTGCATTTGTGTAGAAAGCTTTGAAGCACGAAAGTACAGATAGCATATCATATCATATACTTTTCAGCAGGTCCTGTACGGTATGCTAAATCTAGCAGGTCGAGTACGCTCTTCTGGGACAGGTCAAGTACCGTCTTCAAGTACCATGCTGGTCAAGTACCGTCTTCATCATATCTTCTAGGCAACCGTCTTCAGAAAGGAGAGAAGCACTCTCGACCAGAGAGAGTGCGAGCGGATACCAGATGGTTGAATTGAATTGAATTGAATTAGTTTTCTTCTCTTCTCTTCTCATCTCATCTTGCCGTATTCAAGTCTCCAAATAAGTTGGCGGGTCATGAATCGAAATACGTTGGTATCCGTCAAGTAGCTTTATTCTCTCTTAAATCCTCTCATATCATATCTTCTCTTCTCTTCTCTTCTGAGTTGAAAACATATAAGGGGGACAAATGAGAGAAGCACTCTCGACCAGAGAGAGTGCGAGCGGATACCACAGGCTTACAATTTGTTTCGTTTCATGATAGCCGTATTCAACTACAAAAAAGAAGCGGGCTAGTGACATAGAATATCTAGGACCACCACCCGCAAGCCGTTTAGAAAGACCTAGTTCATGAAGAAAAAAAACCTGGTAAGGCAACATTGGGATCAGAATAAAGTAAGCACCAGGGACTGATCTTTCCATTTGAAAATGGAATAGATTAGCTATGTGCCAAATCCGTGGATGGTAGAGCAGCCAGCTAGCGCTTAGCTATACAAATGCGTCACCAACCGGAATCAGAACTATGACTTTCGGGGATCCAGCCTAGAAACAGGATTTCACCTTTAGCTCCTCCCCTTTATGGACCGGTCCGGCCTCTTACCAAGATAAAAGATTGATCGGCGAGTCATTCCTTGAAGACGGGAGGGCCTAGTTACCCAGTTGGGGCAGACGGATGCTACGAGCTAGAAGCAAGGCCTATAGGTCCATACTAATTTGACTATTTCTCTGCCTATCTAACCCTCGGCAACGCTCCTCGATAGTTCTGAAAGTCCCCGTTTCTTACTTCATTAAATTCTAACTGTGCTCTAGCTGCTGCCGAAGCGGAGTAAGACTCTAACGACGAACACAAGGAAGAATCCCGGATTGGACTGTGATTCGCTAGCTAGCTACTTCTTCTACGGATACTAACGAGAAAAGTAAAGGCCAAAGACCCATAGACAATAAAAAATGCTTTCATTCAAAGAATCATACAAAAATCCTAAGCATACACCATGATCTCATTTTACTTCCTTGAATGGTACTACTGGTTCCTAGCAAGAAAGAGTCAAATAATCCGTCGAGCCAGTTGCTATTTGTTAGCTTATTAGCTTGCTCGTACTATAGCTGGTATCTCCCCACAGCCTTTGTCTCGAGCATTTCCAGAAAAGAAGAAAACCCAATCATAGAAAGCCTGACTACAGGAAGCTTCAAAAGCAGAAGTTAGGTCATCCGATTGATCCACGCGAGTTAGCCGAAGCATCTATAGCTGCTGATGAAACAGAATCAATCCAGTCCAGATGCAACTGGTGAAGGCTAGTCCGAACCGGAAGTTCCGGGAAAAGGGGAAGAAGTAGGATTTAAACGACTACGATGTTGGGTGCCAGCACAGGAAAGCAATAAACTGTATAAGATAATCCCGTTTGATAGTATATATAGTATACTTTATCCGCCCGTTTAGATGCACACTCAGAAGCTTAGGAAATAAAGGAGCATACCGGCGAAAATGATAATGAAAGCGTTCCTCCTGTCTAACGCGTTGTACTATCGTGTGCGATCCTGGTATGATGTAGAGGAGGGTAAATCTTAATATAGGCTAGAAACAACATTAAGAAATTTTCATCTTAGAATAGAGCTCGTGCTGCTCTCAGCACGGCCTCCTTTTCCCACCTCCTCTTAGTCCAGTGGCGCGGTAGATGACTAATAGACAAATTCTTCGACCAATGACGACTCAGTCCACGAGATGAATGCTCAAATTGTTGGGGTCGCTTCGCCGGAGTCCCTGTCCCTTGATAAAAAGAGAAAAGGGACCCATTGCTGCGTATCCACTTATGGGGTTGACTCTACTTCGGATGAAAAGCAGCCCTTCCTATAGCTCTCTTCCCTGGGTTCGCTAAGATTGGAGTGGCGGGTCGACCTTTGTAAGTATAACGGATCTCACAAAAATAAGGGAGTGAGTGCTTGTGAGCCAATGGGCTGATGGCTTTTCAGCTCGGGCTTTCGTCCTACTTATTCAACACGATAGCGATTACTTGCATAGGAGCTAGTGCCGCGTAAGGGCGTTGCCGAGACTCATTTGATAGAAAAAAGATTGCATGTTCCTAGAATGATTTCTCTTTGCCAGAGGGAAACGGAAATCCTTATGTTATGAAAGAAGACCAGTTCGGTCAACTACAGAAGATACTGTATACTATGCGCCATTCCCACCAGCATTCGCTGTTGGAGAGCACTTCCCACTTGATTCTATCTCTCTGTGTCCGCTTGCTTCCCTTTCGCCTTGAGTCACATGCTCGGATTGTTCCCCACCTAACCCTAGTCGGGGACGAAAAGACTTCTTGCCTAGCCGCTAGCCGTGCACCTTTAGACAGCTATAATCACTTCAGTTAGCGACTTACAACGCAAAGCGTCTTAGGAATGGCGGGCAGAGCGCCCTAAATAGAATGTATTGGGCGTAGAGGCCCCCTCATCCTTCTCTGGAACTTTTGATTCACAATTTATTCAGACCGGAACATCATCTACAGATACAGATCGGACATGATGAAGCTTCGCAAGCGCGCTCAATTCGCTGAAATAGAATAACAAAAAAGAAAGAAGCAAAAGCCGAGTAAATGGTAAGCGCTTCAGCCAGTAGTAGTTCATATCTATACATCTTTATATGCCCCTCGGATGCTACAATTATAGAAGAGCAGGCTCCTAGAACAGTGATTAAGACTCGCCATTGGAGGCGAAGTCTCCGCTCGAATATCCTGATTATTTGATCCTCTCATCAGTTGGAAAATGAACAGATCAATCCTTTCCCGGCTTGCCTGATTCGGAAAAGAAATTACCAGATTAAAAAGAAAGCCCTGGGTCAGCCAGGCGCCCATACAGAGACTGATAAAGATTTAGGCTAACCTCCTCCCGGAGAATGCTATCCGACCTGCTTGGCAGGGCCGGGGTCCTCTAGCTGAAGCTCCTTTTAAATACGTATTGGTAGGGCAGAGCCGAGAAGTTGGGGTACGCCGCATGAATGCTTAAGTTCGGAATGGGCTGGCCATTTGACAACCAGCGCTGAAAAACCTTGCACTGGATGGTTTCGTTATTTGAGGAATCTTGCCTTTCGTTTTCAACTGCACGCCTGCTCAATGCACTAAGTGCGGCTTGTTCGCTTAGATCTTACTTGTAGTTGGAGTGTGAGAAGGAGAGCAAAAGGAATGAATCTAGTATACTTAAAGCAATCCAAAACAAGAAAGCGCTTAGTCCTTACGCAACTAAAGCACAGGCAGGAAATAAAGCTACATCCACAAAGAAGTCAAGCTTATGTCATTACACTATAAAACAGGATAGCATTAAATAGAAAGCAGTAAAAAGGGGCCAGGGGAGCAAGATTGAAAGCATTCAGGGATCTCGAGTAGATCTCCTTTTTCGGGTGGGCATTGCCATATTTTCTGTTAGTCCTGTTTATCTTGTCATAGGGGCACAACGAGCCAAAGCTTAGGGATCAAGAGGCTTGGATCATTCCACTCTGTCCGTGCAATGTTGAAACGCCCGCCCCCAAGATGCAAGGTAGACTTGCAGTAAAGCTTCATGTCTAAAGAAAGGGAGGGGCCAGCCAAAGAACCAGAAAGGCGTGTGGCGAATAGATCAATTTCCTTTCAACCTAAGTAACCTTAGTCAATAGGAATTGAAACAGGTATTTGCGGAAGTGCTGTCCACCACGATTCCATTCTTATTCTCTCTCTCTTGAATCTCTTTTTTATAGAGCAATCAAACTAAAGCGCCTTCGCGCAGGCGCCGTTGCTTGTTGGCCTAGGATTAAGACTTCCTTCTACTGCTAGCCGTCTTGGCTTCGCTTTCGCTTCGCTCGTTAAGTTAAGCTAAGAACATAAATAAGGGGTTCGTTTTCTTGCTGCTCAAAGATCTGTTATTCGTATTGGGATAGGAAGATCATATGTAAGTATGCTTCCTCTTGTATGTAACAACACCATCTTTGCTGAGATATACGGTAGCGAAATCCCCCTCTATACAACCCTCAGCAGCTGGTGCCAAATAACATTGATAATACGATAAACCTAGTCTATCTATTATGGACATCAAATGCTCCATATATTGAAAGGGTTCATGATAGGGTACACGCCTGGACGGGTTCGAATGAAGAGTCCATGCGGGATTGGGAGAAGGTAGATTGGAAGGGAGAGGAGAGATGACGGAACGGAATTCAATCTAAGAATTAGTAGAGGCACTGAAAGTGTTCTTGAGACCTTCATTTCAAGCTAGTTATTTAATGATAAAGGGTTCCATTCTTTCAGAACCTACTGAGAAAGCAAGCTTAGCTTATTGGGATTTTTGCTAGGGTTTGCTATAAAATAAGTATACTTGCTATGAAATCGGTAGTAACCATGCACTCTTAAGAAGTAGACGAGGTGAGGTTGCGACGAAAGGAGCAAAGGAGGAGTGGGCGTAGCGAAGCAAAAGAACGAGACTCGAACGGATTCAGATGGAACTGGTGCGGACGAGTCTGATTCATTCCCTGCTTCTTCGCTTGATCAGCAGTTGGACAAACCACGACTGCCGATTTCTAGAATTTTAGGGAGGCACGAAAGCGAAAGCCTGTAACCGGTAACCGGCGTCAACCCCACATGGTTCGCCGACGATCTCTATGATAGCATATCTACTTTCACTTCTGGCTCATAGATGATACAGCAGCTGCGCGCTCAACGCAAGCATCTCTCTCTGCAACAACTGCTACTGAAGACAACTAGGGCGCATATTCCCGATAAAGAGGAGGGGGTGGGTTTCACTCCGTAATGGAGATTTCTCGGCAGGATGGACGTTCAAAAGGGAGCAGCATGTCCGTCTTATTTTAGTACGTTACGATTGAGCGGGAAGTGAGGTGCATGCCTAGTAAGAATAGGAGGTACTGGGCCTAGAATAAAGGGAATAGATTTCTCTCTCCTCACATTTAGAACGGGATGATCAACCCAAGCAGGAAGAATTGGGAAGTGAGAAATGTGGTGTACCGAACTGCAGATGCCCCTTTGTGGGAATATCTATTAATAGATAGAATGAATTTAGATTCTTCAATATAGCTCTAGTTTCTCCGCGGTAAGGAAAATCATTAGTGACCTTCTTACTCAAGTGACTCCACTGGAACCACCCTTCTTTTCACGTTCTAGTCTGTTAACAGCAGCCACTGCTGCTGGAGTTCCTGCTTATTCCCTTCAGCCTCTGTTCCGAACCTCTCTTCTGAACCCATCTTCCAGCTCATAGCATCGATCGAATCTGAATTAAGCTTATGACCCTACCTCCGGCATGCCTTTCATTTGTAAATGGTAGTAACGTCCTTTCTCGTGGACTAAAGCAATTGAGATCGAGAAGGTTAGAGCTTGCGGGATAGCACAACCGGGAGGAAGTAATTCGCTTAGCGCTCCGCTTCAAGAAGCCTACTACCACTTAGTTCTAGCGATTCAGATCCGTATGAAATCGTAGCCCAGGGCGATTGAGTGTTACTGCTCCCTCTTATGAGGCTGGGGTCCTGTTCTTGAGAGTGAATTCGAGAGGATGACTTGGTGCAATCAATGAGAGCTTGGTCTCTTTCGGGTTATCCCTCGCGAGTATCAAGGCGAGCTTCTCCTTTCGTTGAGGCGCAAGTTAATCATTGGGATTGATAAAACTCTTCAATTTATTCGTTTTGCTCTTATCTTTCCTAAGGACGGGTTCGAAGCTTCGATTCGAGTAGCACGTGAATATGACCCCATACTTGGCATAGTAAGAATAGGCTAACATGAGCCTTTCTACGCAATGGAACCTAGGCAATGGAACTTCCAACCGCCGCTTCTGGCCAAGCCGAGCTTTCACTTTCTAATAGAACTAACACTCTTTCTGGCGAACTCTTTTTATTCGTCCCATTCCCGACACCTCCATTAGGAAGAAGAGGCGCTCGAGAGACCTTCCCAGTTAGTCAATTAAGGCTTCCCACTCATTGATCTGGACAAAGGGGAGGTCTGATCTTGATCTTATTCCACAGAGACATAGGAAAGACAGAGGCCCTTGGACCTTATGAGTAAACCGGACGAAGAAGAAGGAGTTGACCCTTGACTCACTACCACTGCCGAAGTGACTGGATAACTACGACAAAGGGGCTCAAATCCAGGTGCCTAGAAGCAGCCACCCTTGAAAGAGTGCGTAATAGCTCACTGATCGAGCGCTCTTGCGCCGAAGATGAACGGGGCTAAGCGATCTGCCGAAGCTGTGGGTGGCTTACTCTTTTTTATAGAAGTCTTTACCTTATGACTGCTGCAATTGGAGGGAGAGGCTGGTGAAGGCAGGTTTAGTGTCCTAATAACTGATATCTTGCTTTGAACTGACTTAAGAGTAAGAGGGCCGGTTAGAGTAGATTAGATTTCCTAAACCTAGTCAAGGAGAATACCTCCGCTAATAACTACCTCTTTCGAACCTGAACCAGTACTGAGATAAAAGGAATAAAAGGAGGGCAAAAGCATAAGGTAAGCTCCTCGGTAGCGGGAAAGAAAGAAGCACCTGTTGCGAGCAAGTATGACCAGAACCTTCTTTTCTTCCTGTTCTATCCGCGAGTGTTCTAACGGCGAAAGAGAAGCGGAACTCTCCTTTTTAGTCTCTAAAGATGTACGCTTAACGCGAAAGAGTGTTGGAGGCTAGACGGTTGCTAGCTTGACTCTATTCTCTCCCAGAAGCTTTGTGATAGGAGAATCTTCGTATTTCCACTGGATGGATCGATGGGATGGATAGGGTGAGTGCCCTTCTCCTCTCTCTTGCTTGTCCGAAGACAGGTCTCCAATCCACTGACTAGCGGGATAGTTTTGAGGAAAGAATCGCTATGAATTAGAAGACAGTACCACCCTTCTTCACTCGAGTAGGAGAACAATCTGCCCAGCGTTGACTCAAACCGGTCTTCAGAAGAAGAGCTTCACCGGGCGGTGGGCAACAAGCTCAGGCAGTTCCAAAGTCCAAAGGCAAGTGATTTCACAGCTTTGACGAGTTTTGTTGTTATTAGGTCTTATAGATACAGGGGTGACTTCCACTATCGCTGAGATGTTTGAGAAGTAAGAAGTAGTAAGCGATGATGATGAATATTAAGAAGATGAAAGAGAGTCTTAGGAATAGTGATGATCCCCTACTTAAAAAAGAAGAGAGCTAGGCGATTCATAATGAGAATCTTCGACAGAGATAGTTCCTTCCGTTTAGCAATCAATTAGATCTCGATTGACTTAGCTTGAAGCATGGCTTGCCGTTTGATGCTACTCTTGGGAACATTGATACATCGACTTTCAAGCATCTCGTAGTTGAGCGGTACTGCCATCAACAGTTCCAACATGGACAAGGACTGCTGAACATGGATGGATAGAACGAGAGTCGAACTCGCATGTCTCTCTTTTCCTGTTAGTTCGGAAAGCAAGAAACCTATCTTCATTGACCATAAGGCATATCTTTTTACACCAATTACTGGAACCCCTCTACTGAAAGAAGAAGAGTTTCAGTTTCTACTTTAGCTTCTGAAGTCAGATTGGAATTTATGCCCTCTGGTATCCCGGCTGTCGCCGACCCATTTCAGGTCACACAAGGCTAAGCTCCTGGGAGAGGACTACCTCACTTGACTATAAAAGCAAAGGGCAGAACGAATCTCTCTTATCTATGATAATTCTTGTCTAACTTTCTCTCTTCCTATTGAAATGAATATCGTTTACTAAGAGAATAGTAGAGCTCCGGTAGACTAAACTTCACACTTGACTTTCTTATCGTTCGTCCGTTCCAGGTATTACAAGAAGTATGTAGCTCTTTCTCTTTCTCCTTTCAAGTATTATTCAATTCCCGGGTATAGAGTCACATAGCTCGGTAAGAAGTCAGAACTCAGCTACTACTGAACTCATTAACTCAAGAGCTAGGGAAGGGTACGAAGTGACTTTCCCCACCATCTTCGGTAAGGGGTAGCTCTGGAATCTGGATATGGACTTGAAGAGCGAGAACAGGTGTTGATTTTGTCACGTCTTTCAGTACTCGGAAATAAGTAAAGTACATCAATCGGTATAAGGGCTCCGCATTTCTGGGCACCTCTCAGTTCAGTTATCCGGAAATGAAGCAGGAAGAGATATACATGGCAGCTAGCTGAGAACCCGAATGAATCTCCTGCGCCTCTATCATTTGGCCGAGAAAGGCTTGGCATAATATGAGAGGATAGAAGATAGAAGAAGGGCGCTCCAGCTATGTGCCATTGTCAAAATGTAAGTCTCCTGATAGAAGATACCCAAGTTTTATGATACTTACCTAACTCGCTACTTTTATTCCGCTCGTTCCCTATGGTAGAGCACTTCGTTCATGAGTTGCTATCGCTTTAGCTGTGATAACTATAACTTAAGCTATCTTCTCGAGTGAAAACTGCTTTCCTTAGGATGAGCTTTTAGGGCAAAGTAGAAAGAGCTTATATAAAGCGGCGATACGAAGAAGACAGATGGATAGAGGGATACTGATACTATAAGAGGACCTACTCCTTCTATTCTCTTTCCCATCAAGCTATGCATGCTTACCTGAAAGTCCTTCTTTAAAGGCAGAATTTCTTTCCGGTATGATCTTCCCCCGTTTAGATGATAGGGGGGCTAAGCGGTCGGGTCATGGATCTTGCACTTCACTTGAATAGTGCTTTTGAAATGGCAAAGTCAAGAACCAAGCTGACTGAATCGAATCTCCTGTGCCCTCTTCCTTCTCCTTCATTGATCTAAGAAAACTCTTCCTTTTAAGGAAAAAGGAAAGTGGAATGAATAAGCTCTTCTTATTCTTAGAGTCCTAAGAAAACCCTAGTAGGCCACTTCGTCCTTGTATCCTGGAGTTACCTTAGCTTAAGGAACTTATCTAACTCCAATCAATTCCACGAAAAAAAAAAATTCTTGTGAGACTTGAATATAAACTTCTCTCCTCATGCGCGCAGCACGAAATTATGTTCCTCGGCCACTGGATAAGGGGAGGAACTATACGCATGGACAAGGAGAAGGTCGGGGCTATCATATTAGCAGTGAGACTCGGGGAAGTCGCTCTAGCCAAGGCGGCAAGCAGAGATTTCAAAAGATCAATGCTTGCCGCCCCTTTCACACACGGAACACGAACCCAATATCATCTTACAATAGGTTAAAACGATCAAAACAAATCACTCTGAAAGCCAGAAACCAGTGCTTTGTAACGCTTAGCTTCTCCTATGCTTGATCAAAAAGACCAGACTTCACCGCTCGGGTAGTGGTAGAGCTGTTCACGATTGAGCTAAGAGAGAGAACAAAGTTGGTTGTATGAAGGGCAAACAGGCAAAAAACTTTGCTCTCTAGTTAGAGTACCCCTCGCGGTATTTACTGATGTATGAGTGACTGATCACATCTCTATTAGTTACTACCAGACGTTATAGCGATCGCGTTATCGTCTTCTAGATCGCTACTTCCACTCAAGTACAGAACTACTAGCCTAACTCCAACTCACGAGCGTAAGAAGAGTTACTACTAGTTACTAAGAAGAACCGAACCCTGCTCTAAGAACTGCTAGGCAAGTGAACGTAGCGGAGAGCCGTTAACCGGCGAGCGAGTGAACGATCTCTGCTAACTCCCGAGCCAAAGGAAGAGCTACTTATAACCGCTCAAGAGTATCAGTTATGACTTATGTAGGCATTCCTACGTGCTCCTCCTTGCCCCCTACTTAAGAATCTAAAGGTTTTGGATTATGTCGTGACGCTTTGGTAACGAAGGTTACCGGGGTCTAGGTTTATGGATGGATTCAGTCAGCGCCAACTCAATCAATATCAACAACATGTCGTTACCGGTTAGGTTAGGCTTGGTTGATGACTTTGTCAGAAAAGAAAGTAGGGTTCGGGGGTTCATTGATTAGTAAACCTCAGGTGCTGGTAAGGTCGGGACCGTGGTCGTCCGTCTCCGGTTTGCCGGCCGATAAGATCTCTGAGATTGACCAGCCAGCTGGGGCTATTCCTTTCTATTGAAAAGGAGTCAGCTGCTTCCTCGCATGGAGGCGAGTAACTTCTATTCTTTTAACTAGCTAGCCATATGAGAACAGAGACATAGAAATTCTTTTCTTACAGCTGCTAAAGGATACCGGACTGCGACCCGACACGAATGCCAGTGGGCGCTATTGCAGTCACATTGGCCCTGCCGCTTTGTCGAACGGAATGCTATGTCAAAGCTCAAACAAATTACCCATTTCTAATGAGACGACTCTTTTATTTCTTCTCTTCTTTCTATACGCTATTCTTCTATCTAGCGCTTTTCTTCTATTTTCTATTTATATGGGAATCTTGTTAAGATTGAACATTGCCTTTCTGGTTCTATTCAACTTTGTTTTTAAGATTATTCCAGTTAAAGGATCAGGCTAAGAGAACGATAAGAGCATAAAGAGAGCCAAGTCATAGCGACTCTTATCATTAAGATTCGCTCTATTATGACAATACTTCTCACACTTTCGTTGACAATCTATGATACTTCATCCCGTGTCTTGCCCCGCAGTGATTTCGACTGGCCCTTGTAGCTCCGGGCGGCGATCGGGACTATAATCGCTAAGGGCAGAGCGTCTCCGTACCGTGAAGGAGACCTCGTACCGTCACTCTCAACAACCAACATGAATGAACATCCTAACGGAGAATCTTAAAACGTATTGCTAAAGCATGATGGAGCATAGCTGAGGGCAGCGGTGGTACTTGCGAATAAGTACCACCCGTACCGTCACTCTTAAGGCAGGAGGAGATACTTTTCTCTCTTCACCTGCAAGGGCTGTTGATCCGTAGGTTTTGTTTATTATTCCGTTCGGCCCTATCTCTCTCTTCCAAGCCTCTTCCAAAGAGATCCTTCTTCACTCACTTCACTCAGAAGCCAATCTGCTTAGAGGGGAACTCTTAGTTCCCTCATCTACTTTATTGAATAGTCGGAAAGAGATGCAGTCGATCTCTCTCTATCTATGATACAGTTCGTGCAATGCGGTAGATTTCAATCTCTATCCCTAAAACAAAGCACTCATTTCACCGTTTAGCTCATCGACTGTTCACCGTTCATTCAGGCTTTGCTCGCTGTAGTCCAGCTCCCGGGGTCATAGCTCTTGATGGGTTGTGTGTGGGAAAGATGGAAGGCTTGCACGCTGACGGTATTGGAAATCGTGTTTTAATCGGTCAAATGGGTTCAGTTCAGTCTCGTCAACAGGGCTTAATGCACGCGATAGGGATGGATGACTTTACGATCTGCTGGGATGAGAGAAAGCAGCAATAGAGCGCCACTAAGCAAGGAATAAAAGACCTGCAAGCGAAGCACCATACATGCAAGGAAGCGTTAGCTACCGATCAATAAGCGAGGAAGGGAGCCTACTAAGCACTTTATTATGACTGGATGCCGCTCTTTCTAGTGGTAAGTAGCTTTTGTAAGCAAGATTAGTTGGGTTAACAACCTCTATATGGGAGCCACCCATTATCAGAAGTTGAGTAGTCTACAAAGTGTGCAACACCCCGTAGGACAGAATTGGGACCGACTACATCTATTTATTGTGACTCAGCTAGCTGGGGAATCAATCCTAGATCTAAAGAAAAGAGTTCAGATCTTGGATCTATAACTTCTAGCGCATCTGCCTTACAGCACGCCTCTCTTTTAGGAGACCTCTCTTTTTACTTCCTTGATCGGGAAACCGGCGAGAGGACGGCATCTGCATAGCACAAGGTCTAAATAAAGGGGTAGTTGTTTCCAGGGACTTACTTTCTATTGCAGACACTTTGAAGCCTTCCTCCAGTCGTGCCGGATAAGCGCTTGAATCCCATTTATTTACAAAAAAGTAGGTCCGGCCCCGACCTTTTCTTTACTCATGTTTAACTGGCCTATGTAACTCCCCCAGAGGCTGTGCTCATAAATGAAGAAAATGACAGCCAATTCAGCTTCTCCTTGCTCATCACTGGACCTTATTTCAGAAGCTTTTATTGTGGGATCCCACTTGGGTAACCATGTGGGTGAGGACCCACCTCTCGATCGCCGACCTGTGTCATAAGCAGACTCCTCTCTTTTTTTAAGTTAGCAAATTGATTTTTATTGAGGAGAGATCCCTAAAATTGAGAATGAGATAGTCACAGGTGCAACCGACCACACGAATAGGTTCCCAATTGTGTTTGAAGACCTCGGATCTCCTCAGTTAGCGGCTAAAAAAGTGAAGTTATTGTAGTTGGAGCATCCCGAGTTGAACCGGCCATAGGGGCCATGTTCAGGCCTCCATCTGGGTAAGATCCAGCAACGCTTTCTGTTGAATGAATAATGGATCTGGATCCCAATGATGACAATGCTCTCGAATAAGAGGGAGTCATCGAATGAAATAAAGCAACTAGGTAAGATGCCTTACCTAAAGCTAATATAGGATGACCTAATCGAGAGGTTGTAGACATAGGCAAAACTTCTTCACTTTAAGCAAGAGCCGGGGCGACTCCTAACAGTAGCGTTATTAGACCAACCTATGGGGAATATCCATTATGCAAAGGTACGGCCGTAAAAGAGGATAAAGTTGATCTACAAGAAAAATACCCGCTGCCACCAGCAGCGTGTGCCAAAGCAGGAGGTGGCTCTTTCGCTTAGTTACAAAATAAGTAGCAAGGTGTGGGATGCATGATCAAAAGCAGGAACGCGGGTTTCTCGACCTCGTTAGGACGGGACCTATCAACTCTATTTAAGGCCCATTCTCCATCTGTGGCTCGCCCAAGGAGCGTTCCACTTTCATCCGGTAAGCGCCTAGCCAGTCTCTGCTTGGATCCCCGTGCTTATTACCTTCGCTAGAGGAAGGAAGAGATAAAGAAAGTGGCTCAAGCTGAACTTTATCATCTTAGGCGTCTTACATCGATGAAAGTAGATTCTCCGCATCAACGGTAGAATCTTAATTAAATGGAATCGCTGGTTGTAGATATAGAGGTCGTTCCCAGGAATTCTGGACCTAGCAAGGAGGAATTATTTTAGCTTAGATATCCTGTAGTATAGAATAGAAGGACCCCACGTAGCATTATTGTTTGGGTGCTAGATAAAGAAGAAGGGCGACCTACGCGCCCTAACCTGGGGATTTTGCGTATTTCAGCTCTCGTCGTGTTAATTCATTCATTGAAGATTATTGAGTAAGGAATGAAGTAGGCCGTTATCTCCATCGCGGAATTCCGAACTTACCATCCCTTTTAGCGCCCTTAGTGGATCCAGTATTTCAGGCAATGGCTTCTCTTTGAAAAGCGGCATACCTAGGCACGGTCCAACATATACGATCTTGCTGGTGTGCTTTCAGCAGCTGCCGTCTTAAGTATTCTCAGAAAAGAATTGAGACTTACTTCTGGGGCTGCAGGATTTACAGAGTGAATAGTTGATGCAAGAGCTGGAGCAGAGAAGGCAGTGCTAGTAGCTGGGCAAAGGTCCTATACGTCTGCCATTCCTCAACACATTTCTGTAGACAGAGACTACTTTTATATAGTCGAGTTGACATTTGGCATGAGACAGACGCTTCTAAGGAAATTAGTCTGAGCCTTCCTTCTTCTTCGATAGCATCAATTAAATGGCGCTACTATTGGAAAAGATGGTCAAATAATCGGCTTCTTGCACCGTCAAAGAGGGCGGGAGCATCCTCTTCTGGGCATCTAGATCGATTCCTAAGACCCTCTTATGCGCTACGTCCTACTCCTACTGCAGATAGATGCGCCGACCCGCTTGACTGCTTGACTTTGCCTGCTTTCCTGTCTCAACAATAAGATAAGAAAGGAAATAAGTCCTGCCTAATTCCTTATCCTCCTATAGTCAAGTCAAGGGCGTATTCTCTCCCCCTTCTCTGTGCGCACCGGTAATTCCTTCACAGTGAAAACTCCCTTCGACTGCGAACTCTTAGCAATATCCTTTCTTATATACTTGCAGTTCAGTTCCAAGCCTTCGGCAATGATAAGATAAAGAACCGCTCCGCACCTTCCCTATGTGCAATGCAAGAAGTTCCTTAACAACTCACTAGCATCCTCCTCTGGGCATCTATCTAATAGATGTGTCAAAGAGCGTATTCGTCGCAAACAACCTATTCAACTAGTTGCAACATCTTCTGTAACAACAACAGCCTATTGCATCTTCGATTTCCTGGTATTCAAAGGGGCTACGCGGCCAGAAAGAAAGAAATCCTGCAACCCGAGTATATTGTTAAAGCAGAGTTTCCCCCTGAGCAATGAAGATAGGGAACTTGCCCAAACCAATAGCATGAAACCAAAAGCATACGCTTTGTTCTTACGAAGACTAAGCGGGAAGGATGGTTTGCAAGGAGGTCTACTGGCAGAGCAGGAAGATAGGCAAAGGGGGAAGCGGCTAGAACTTCTCCTCCAACGTAGCTGGTAAGGCTAGTGTAATACCTTATTGAAGCGGATAAAGCTTAATGAAGATTCGAAACTCATGGTAGCTCAGGAGTAGGAAAAGGTATTACAGAAGCGTGCTTTAGGAAGTGTTCGAAAGACGACCTCAACACAAGGAGAATGGATGACGATGAGAACAAGGTGGAATCCAAACAGAGGGAATAGAGGATTACGAACACAGTCCTAAAGCAAGTTCCAAGAACGAGGAGAAAGAAGATAGCCCAGAAAGGCCTACAACCAGAGCCAAGTAGACAGATAGCGTTGCAGAGACCAATTCACCTAAGGGGATCAGTCCCCAAGCCGGGGAAAGCGGAGCTCGGTGATTAGACGTAGGGATTGCTCCTTCTACGGTCCAGCGAGTTAGACTCGTGCTTGACCATAAGGAAAAAGCATGCTGGAGGAGTGCACTAGACCCCAGCGAGGGTCATAGGCGGGACGTAGCCATTCGCCTTCACGAAGAGGATAGTGCTTTCAGACGGCTTTCTCAATCGTGCCCAGAAGCAACACTTAACACCATGGAAGTGGAAAGAGAGGATTTGATTAGCGCGCCTTCTGCCTGTCCTTTGCTGACTCTGTCGATGGGCATCATCTGCTCTTTGACCTATTGTTTTCCTTAAAGCGCATGTTCTCTCTATAGTCAAAGCAGAGAGAAAGAGAAGAGCCTTACTGATATGATAGAGGCGCTAGCCTTTTTAAGCTGGCTTCTGTTGGTCTTGTATTGGCATATAGCAAATGCTTGGGATAAAATATAGCTGGCTAGCATATAGCATTGCTGTATGCCCGCCCTCCTCCTGCTGAATGACATAATATTCTTTATGTTTAGAGAGGTGGCCTCCCCGACCACCAACCACTAGGGCGAAGAGCAAAGCTCTTATCTTATAACATAACAAGCAAAAAAAAAGGCGGTCCAAGCAATTTCTTAGCGCATGACTTTATTCGCTCGCTATAGCGCTTTAATAACAGCTAGCCTTTCAAAGAGACAGGCTTCGGAAACTGCCCATTGAGACTTTAAAAGGAAACATCAATGTCAATGAAATCTTTTATTTAACGATGATGATGTGAAGTACATTATATATTTCAAGGCGATCGGAGTCAGGCTCCTACGTCGCCTTCCACGTGAAAGGTAGCTTTCCCTACCACTCTATAAGCTAGCGAGCGAGAGAAAGACCTAAGCTTCCTACCTCGCGGACAACCCTTGAAAGTGCACAAGAGTAGCTCGTCTTCGTTGTTCCAGAGCTACCGGTTAGGAAAGGAAGCCACCAGTCAACTTAGTGGTCGGTTCGCGAGAGACCGAGCTACTGTTGCCATTGAGGCTGAACTGGAAAAGGTGCTGCTTATGATGAAGCACCGCTGATGCCACCGATCTTGCTCTTCCTTCCCCTGCGGATTTATGCTCCTGCGATTAGAAAGACAAAGAAATCGGATCGTGTGAGTGAGCCCATAGCACGGATTGCTATCGTTCCCTTAGTGAACCTGCTACCCGCACGTTAAAGCCCTAAGCTAAGGAGCTGGGGAAGCACCGGATTAGGTCGCTTTCCGAGGGTTAGGATCGACGGGCCGGGAAAGGAACGAAGTCACTCGACCAACGGGAGAAGCTCGACCGGCTTTCTTATATTAGTTAGGCGAGCTAGCTTTCTTTCCTTCTAAAATTCAATGAACTCACTCCCTTCTCGAGCGTCACTCGCTTCTCCTTTGAACTCCAGCAAAAGCAAAACATTAGGACGGTTCTTGCCACTCGTCTTCTTCAGATCGGATGGCACCCTTAAACTAATATCGGCTTCTCTCCACGAGTCTCTGGCATAGTTATTATTGAAACAAATCAAACTCCTAGCGGTCTTTTTTTTGGTTGAGTGGCTTTGGCTCACTGGTTCTTACCTCCGGTTTCTTTGTCTCTTGGTAAAATGCTCCTGCAGCTTTCGCTTTAGTCCCGGCTGCTGCTCCCGACATACTTGTTGTCTATCAACCGATCAGCTGCTGCAAGTGCCGCGTCCAGGTCCACGACATTCTGCCTCCGAAATTCGGCTTGAGCCCACGGTTGTAGCCCCTTCATGAAGAATAGCTTATCCTCCAATGTTCAAAGGCATGTCTTTCTTTTTTTTAGATCAACATCAATAACGACTTGATGTACATTCATCTCGCACCGGCTTAAGATTGAACAGGGCCTGCCATGCCCCATCCAGAACACGTTGCCAGGCATGAACTGTGCCTTCAGCTCGGCCTGAAACTCCTGCCATGACCGGATTGAACAGCGGCCACAGCCCCTCTCTTCGACTTTGGTTTCTAGCTTTGCGCTTGATATAAAAAAAAGATCGAGGTAAATTGATGCAATCTGCGCCTTAGCCTCCTCGCAAAAAGGCTGCATCGATAGGTATGGCTCCCTTTACTAGCTCGTTACGTGTACTTAATCCTTCTTCTTTGATCACTGGCATCTCTACAACTATGTATGCGGGTCAGCTATCACCATATCTCATTGTTGAAAATGATCCACCTAACCATGCAATACAGCCTATCTCGATTCCTCTCTCTCTTTAACCTTCCCATCTTGCTTTCTTTTGAGCAGTCACTGGTCGCTCTAGAAGCGCATCTAACGCGCATTGAGCGAGCTGTTCAGGTGTTGCTTTTCCCTTTTTGGCCCTCCCTCCGCAAAACCGGAATTTAGCTTTGTCGTCTTCTTTACTTACTTGAGTTCTTCGAGTCCTTCTTTTTCCCACCATTATGAACTCTTCAACTTGTAGTCCACCAGGAGGCTAAATCCTCTCCTGAGTTCCGTCTGAGCCCAGGTTTGTAAACCAGCCATTCAATGGAAGACTTTTTCCTCTTTTTTATGTTCAGCATTAGGGTCCTTCACATAATCTCGAACCCTGCCCCCCTTCCTCAATGAGTCACGAGCGAGCCATGCCACATTGCATGGGAGGAACTGATCCTTCACTTCCTTTTTGAGCTTTCGATTCTAGGCCGCTTTAGTTGGCAAGCCGGCTCGATCCGGGTTCTCCTTCGCATCACCGGTAAGATACATGCTGGTGATGGTGACCTTTTCCTCTTCCGGGGCACGGACAGCCTTGAACTCTTCCATGGTCTTTGTGGTACAGGCTACGGCTCCAAGAGCCCCAGGAGTCTGTCCCGCTCTACCTTGTCCTGTTGACACACGAGGCACGTCTCCACATACTCAGCAACGTCGTCTCGCATGCCCGGCCAGTAGTACCCCCGCTTTTGCAAGGCCTGGTGGTCCACATAGACTATTTTGTGCCTAATCTAATAGCTAATGCCAAAACTTCTGTACAGAATCATGGCGAGTCCTTCTCTTTCAGTTGTGGTGTAATTGCGCTCTGTCGGTGACAACCTCCTACTCCACAGTGGGATGATCTAGTTTGGAAGGCCCCTCTTGAGCCAATGTACAATATATAGCGAAAAGAGAAGCAGAGACTTGTCCCAGTCCGGAAACCGAAGTTACGGGGCTGTAACTAAGCACTCCTTGAAATACTGGAACGCATTCTCCTGCTCTGGTCCCCTTAGACAATCAGGGCTGTCCCTTCTTAAGCAATGACTCTTAAGGATGTGCATGTTTGGCTAAATGGTTAATGATTATTTTTTGGGATAGTAAAAAGTCCTAGAAAGGACCGGACACCGCCAACCGGCCGTTATCGAAGTCACCATTTCCGTAATTACGAGTAATTGATCCGGGTCCGTTTTGAATCCATCTTTGCAGACTATATGTCCCAATCACTTCCCTTGGTTCACTATAAACTGACTCTTGGTAGGATTCCAGGATAATAAAGCCTTTTGACTTACATACCAAACCCTTTACCTGTGGAATTGGCGTTTAAACCATTTTTAAACCTTTACTTCACAATAACTCGGGATCTAATCCCCCCTTTAATATAAATAAGGAGATGATAAATCTTTATCCTGTAAATTCAATGGGAGAAATACATCCCGATGATATTGAATCGGATCAATATCATTGAATAACAATATCTGCGCTATCAAATCTATTCATCATCGAGAATGGAATAGTATAACATATGAAGATCTTTTATCCATACGGAATAAAAAAAGGGATTCCTCAAGAATCCCGTTGAATTTTTCATTCTTTCTTTTCGATAACCAGATGTATTACAAGCTTCCTTATACAATCATCTGATGAGGTATCATCGTCTTCCACTTCCATTGGTCACAAACAAAAAAAGAGGCCTATAGGAACCAGGGTGAAATGACTCCTTTTGTTCTTTTTTTTTGAAGACAAAGAGGTGTGATAAAGATGGGTCCCGGTATGGTATAGTATAAAAGATCAAATATTTCGAAAAAGGAACTCTTTTTTAGTTTGTTCTTTCTTCGATAGGACCCGGTAGGAAGAAAAAAAATGTTGCCCTTTGTTTGATCTTTCTTTTATTAATATCCTCTTTCCTTGGATTGGGACTAGGACACATATATCAAAAATGAAGTCTTCCATTTTTTTGAGATAGATTGTTTCCAATTAGGAATTGAGGTTACAAAAAATCGGAGCTAGAAAAGGAGGTAGTTTGAATCTGAAAAGTCGACTGACTTTATAACGCGGGATAACTATGTTAAGGTTAAGTTCATTTTGTATCGTACAATAAACGAATCCCATTTTTGTATGTGCTCCCGGGAAACATATTTTGATTTTCTTCCATTCACTTTTATCGTAAAGCGATCAGGAGCCATCGAAAAAGCCAGACCAGTACGGTATCTCTTGGAATCCTGAATATGGTGCTACCAACAATTGTACCAATCTACATATGTCTCTCCCCGGTACTAGTTGAAGTAATTTAAATTACCTTATTTGGTTGGCAACTAATCGAGTAGTTGAGAAATGCGAAACGAAAAAGTAAAAAAGAAAATGAAGGATCCTCCTGCTGGGAATTAGATCCTGCTCCTTGTCCCCCCTCTTCACAGAAAATAGAGAGATGAATTGATGGGGTCATCAGATACTATGTCGGGACTGACGGGGCTCGAACCCGCAGCTTCCGCCTTGACAGGGCGGTGCTCTGACCGATTGAACTACAATCCCAGAGAAATAAGGAGCCATCTTTTTTCTCATTTTCTTTCATTCGAACCATTTATAATCGCCGTGTTGTAACAGAGACACGAATGATATACTAACAATTGTTATACTATATAATAAAGAATTTAGACTATATATTTAGTATAAATGAAGTAGACAAATTCATGAATTGACAAAAAATGGGCAAATTCATGAATTGACAAAAAGAAAATGGGCCCTTTTAACTCAGCGGTAGAGTAACGCCATGGTAAGGCGTAAGTCATCGGTTCAAATCCGATACGATAAAGGGCTTTTTTATTTTCCACGAAACTCAATCAAGTCTTAGTCTTCATTTTTCAGCAGAGGATATATATAGAAAATAAAAAAATGTTTTTAGGCTTAATCCGCCTTTACTAAAGATCAAGGGACTTGTACTCCGGCTAATAAGGGAAAGGATTTCTAAAAAAAAAAGTTTGACTCTGATTACTATTAGTCCGAAGCGCAAGCGCTAAGTAAGCAAGCTACCTAATGTAAAAAAAAACCGAGGCTAACGTCAAGTAGAAACGAACAAGGTCTACGGCCATACTATCAAAGCACTATATCTTTTCTTTTCATTTCTCTCTCCTCTATGGAAATAGGGGATGATACGTGGTATACCTGATCGGGTGGTCAACGAGACGTACGTAAGTCGACATAGCTCCATGTATATGTTCTTTGGAGCTAGAAGCCTTCCGGAACGGAATTATATCAATAGAATAAAATGAAATAATGGTGAGCCTAATCGAAGGGTCATGCCTATCGGGCTGACCAATGCACCAGCCAGCGTGGTGGCGAACACGCTGTGCTGTAAGCTAAGCGGTTCACCTTGTAGACGGAGGAGATATATAAAGTGTGCCGTGCGTGATTCATAAGATTCTATAGTGGCACCAGTATATTATTTCACTTAGCCCGCCTCTCCCATGACTTTCTGGACCAACCAACCCAACCCGGATCTGCCCTCGCAAGTCTCTCTGCATTTTGGGAGCAGAGCATGCAAAATCGAGCAATGGATCTTAGAAGAATTCCACTTTGAACGGCACGACTCTTTCTATTTCTGCGCTGGCATTTGAGTTGTCTCCCCTCCTCTTTCAATCGACACACTTGACGCAGATAGCCCCGGTGGCCCCGGCTGGCTTCTGCCTCTATCAGGAGGCGGCAGCCCCCACCTCCACAGCCACAGCATGCATGGAGGAGCAGCTCCTTAATCCGCACTACAACCAATCAAAAATTTATCCAGATCGATATATGATGCTAAACCGAGACCGAGATAGAGAGAGAGCCCCTTTTTGTTTGTTTGCTCTTCGAGACAAAAGCGCTCATAGTAATGGTGCTAATTCCCATGTTCCTTCTAGTCTCGTTTGGTTTCGAGAGCCTCCCCCTCCCCGATGCAGAAGTCATCCTGGATTTTTTTGATTCCGTATGCAGCAAGAGCAATTCCGGCACTATTCAATTGCGAGTTGCGGCGTTAGCAACTAATGAATCATGGCATTTAGGGCCTCAACTCGCAATTCAATAGTTCTTGCTCTTGCTCTTGAATTTCATAGTGAGTGCCGCGAATCCCTTGCTTGTTGGATAAATAATTAACAAATAGAAAGAATCTAAATAAAGGCGTATACGCGGGAAGGGGGTCCACTACTTCTTCATTCAGGGGGGGACTTGCCTCATTACTTCCCACTGGGCGAGAGGTGCACCTAACCCACCTACCCACTCATCAATCACGGTGTTCAGCTGACTTGCACTGATAGACCCCTATTGTATTGGAATTAGGCGCCCTTTGACTGTTGTCAACTAATCTTTTCAATGTTCGATTCTACTCTATGTTAGAACATTTCTGTGAATGCTATTTCGATCTAAGTGGTCCTATTCCGTGTCCCGTGCTAGGAAGCATTACTCCTCTTTTCATTCCAAATTCAAGAATACGACCGATACGATTGATTGGTCTGTGCGCTTCTCTTATTACTTTTTTGTATCCCCCTGTTCCTCGGATACAATTCGATCCTTCTACGGCCAAATCTCAATTTGTGGAAAGCCTTCGATGGCTTCCTTATGAAAACATCAATTTGTATATGGGTATAGATGGTCTCTCTTTATTCTTCGTGATATTGACC